TAGTAATGATTTTAGCTGAGATATACTAATAGATCAAAAGTTTTATCCTACAATTGTTGGTGCTCATGACTTTTTGGAAACACCTAATACATTCCGAACTTAGTAGTGAAACATAAAGTGAGAAATTTATACTTGGAAAGTGATTTCCTGGAAAAATTTACTTAGTGCCAATAATTTTTATTTTTTATAAAAAGTAATTAATTTCTTTTATTTTTATATGTCAGCTTCTTTTCTTCCGACTATTTTTGTACCTTTTATAGGTTTAATTTTTCCATTTTTAGTTTTAGGTGCTTTTTTTTCTTATGTTGAAAAAGATAAAATTAGTTAAATTATATTATTTATTGGCACAAGTAAAAAAAAGCTAATAAATTGAGCCATGCTGGATTCGAACCAGCGCAAGCAAAGCTAGCGGATTTACAATCCGCCTCTATTAACCACTCAGACAATGACTCGTTAGGTACTGCTTATTGTAATAAATAATGTTAATTTTATTATAACTAATTTTTAAGAAAATTAAAGTCCTCGAAAAAAATTAAGTGTAGACAAAAAAGTAAAATTTTGATTTTACAAAGGGTTAGAAGATATCTCTTATTTAGTTAATTATATGTTTTATTTAAAAAGACTAAAGACATATTATACTTGTCAAAATTTTATACTAAGAGGAATTTCATAAATAATTTTAAAGCTTGGACTATTCGATTTTTTGCTAGCTGATTTTCAATTTGTCATCGAGTTAATATTTTTTATCGTTTTTTAACTATAAAATATATAAATTAATTATGTTTATAATAGTAATGTCAATTAAGATCAAATAATTTTATACTTTTTATTTATGTCTCGTTATAGAGGTCCACGTTTACGTATAGTTCGTCGTTTAGGTAAATTACCTGGATTGACTACAAAAATTTCAAATAAAATAAATTCTCCTGGTCAACATGGTTCAACTTTTAGCAAGAAGTTATCACAATTTAGTATTCGATTGAAAGAAAAGCAGAAATTACGTTATCATTATGGTGTTTCAGAGCGTCAATTATTAAATTATATTAAAAAATCAAGAAAGAAAAAAGGTTCTTCTGGTAAATTGTTATTAACCTTTTTAGAAATGCGTTTAGATAATTTAGTTTTTCGTTTGGGTTTTGCTCCTACTATTATGGCAGCAAAGCAGTTAATTAATCATGGTCATATTCTTTTAAACGGAAATTTTATTAATATTCCTAGTTTTGCTTGTCTTCCTAAAAATTTAATTAGTATTAAAAGTTCTATTGTTTCACAAAATTTAGTAAGAAAAAATTTAGGTCTTTCAGATAATATACTTGTTCCACAACATTTATTTTTAAATAAAGAAATTTTAGAAGCAAAGGTTTTGAGCTTGGTTAATCGTAAATCTATTTCATTGGTAATTAATGAACTTCTAGTTATTGAATATTATTCGCGTAAATTATAGGATTTTATTTTATAAAAATATTTTTTGAATTAAATTTTATATAACATTTTAAATAAATTTTTTATTGGAAAGGTATAAAATTTTTCTATTCCTTTATTTTATGAATTTTTTAAAATTACTTTTATAAAAGAATATGTTAAAGCAAAAAAAATTATTGTTAAAAAATTTTAAAAGAAAAATTTCAAGGGGTATTGTACATATTTTGTGATTTTTGTTTATTTTTATAATACTAAACTAAAAATTATAATTTTTTATTTAATCATTGTATTGTTGTTAAAAAAATTAATCAAATGTTTTTTATTTTCAAAAAGCTACTTTTAATAATATTGTGATTTTAGTTAAATTGTTAAATAAAATACTATATTTTGAAAATGTTTAATAATTTAATTTTTATTTTAATTACTGAAAAAGAAATAGTTTTCATTTTTTTCAATAGTTTCTGTTTCAGATTTAAAAGGTAATGTTATTTCTTGGTCTTCCACGGGTTCTTGTGGTTTTAAAGGTTCTCGAAAAGGAACTCCTTTTGCTGCTCAAACAGCTACAGCAACAGCTGTAAAGAAAGCTTTAGAACTAGGCGTTCGACAGGTTGAAATTAACATTAGTGGTCCCGGTTCGGGGAGGGAGACTTCTATTAGGTCAATTCAATCTTTAGGTTTGAGTATAAGCATGATCAAAGATATTACACCTATTCCTCATAATGGTTGTAGACCGAGTAAAAAAAGAAGAATTTAATTACATAAATTAAATTCTTCTTTATAATTATAAATAAGCGGGCGTGGCGAAATTGGTAGACGCGCGGGATTTAGGTTCCCGTATTTTTTGATGTGAGAGTTCGAGTCTCTCTGCCTGTATTAATATTAAAATAAGTCATCGAGCTTGAAGGGATTCGAACCCCTGACTCCGTAGTTCGTAGCCACGTGCTCTATTCCACTGAGCTACAAGCCCTTACTCCCCAAGTAGGATTCGAACCTACGACCGATCGGTTAACAGCCGATTGCTCTACCGCTGAGCTATTGAGGAATATTTAATTGAGGGTAAACGGACTCGAACCGCTGACAGTCTGCTTGTAAGGCAGAAGCTCTACCAACTGAGCTATACCCCCATTAATAAATTTATTATAAAGTAATTAATTCTCTTTAAATCCAGTTCCTACAGGTATTATATTTCCTAAAACAATGTTTTCTTTTATTCCGTATAACCAGTCTATTTTTCCTTCTATTGCTGCTTTAGTTAAAACTTTAGTAGTTTCTTGAAAACTAGCTGCAGAAATAAAACTCTGACTTGTTAAAGAAGTTTTGCTTATACCTATTAATATAGGTTCGTATTTTATTTTTTTCGATAATTTATTGTTTAATTGTTCTATTTTACTTAATTCAATTGTTTCCCCTGTAATAAATTTTGAATCACCTTCTTCATTTATTATAATTTTGTTGGTCATTTGTTTTATTATTATTTCTATATGTTTATTTGCTATTTCTACTCCTTGGGATTCGTAAACACTTTGAATTTTTTTAATTAAATAAGTTTGTATTTTTTCTATGCTTTTTCGTGTAGCTAGTTGATTTGAGTAGTCTTTAGAGAATTTTTTAAAAAGTTTTTTTAATTTGTCATGTGGATTATTAATTATTTTTTCTAGGTTTATGCTTTTTTTGGATTCTAGAAGTTGTTCTATTTTAGGTAATCCTTGCACAATGTCTTTTGTTTTTAATTTTTCATATAATGAATAAAAAAGTAGGTTATTTTTTTTAATTATTGTATTTTTCTTATTTATTTTGAAGTTCTGATTGATTAAATGGGTTTTTATTTTTTTGGTTTTTATTAAGTTTTTTCGTTTTTGTGTTATTATACATGAATATATATTTTTTTTATGCTTATTTAATTTTTTTTCGTTGTATAAGAATTCAGCTATTTTTTTATTTTCTATTTCTAAATATTTTTCAGTTTTTATTTTTTTTGTTAGTAGTTGTTTATCTTGATTATTTACTATTTTAATTATATAATTATATTTTTCTTTTAAAATTTTTTTTGTGTTTCTTTTTATTTTTAAAATATTTTTAAAATTTATTTTTAATTTAAATTCTTTAGATTTATGTTTCTTAGTTTTTATTATATTTTTATTTAAGTTTTTATAAGCTATATATTTTTTTTTTGAAAAGTTTAAATTGTTATTCATTTTAATATATAAACATTTATAAGATATTATATTGCTATTCACTATACATAATACTTTTTTTTTAGTATTATCGAAATATAGTTTTCCGGAGATAGAACTTTTTATCTCTTTTTTTTCTTTTTTTTTGAGTCTTGCGATTTTTTTTTCTAAAATTTCTGCAATTATTTGTTTTGAATGTATTTTTTCATTAGGTTTTAAAAAAATTAAACTATTTTTAGGTAATTTAATTAATGATATATTTATATTATTTTCAATTATTTTTAAGTTTTTTTTTTTTGATGTTAAAATAACTTTTTCATTGTATTTATTTTTTATTTTTTTATCTGTTTTTATTAATTTGTATATGACTTTTCCTTTATGTGGAGAAATAATTGTTTTAGTTATTTCTCCAGAGAAAATACCTCCAGTGTGAAATGTTCTCATTGTTAGTTGTGTTCCTGGTTCTCCAATAGACTGAGCTGATATTATTCCAACGCTTTCGCCTAATTCCACCATTCTTCCGTTTCCTAAGTTCCACCCATAACACATTTGACAAATCCCAGTATTTAATTGGCATGTTAAAGGGGATCTAATATATATTTTTTTAACATTTATTATTTTATTTAGTATAAAATTGCATATATCTTGTCCTAAACTAATGATTGTTTTTCCGGAACTAGTTCTTTTTATATTTGTAGCTAATACTCTTCCTAAGAGATTTTTTTTTGTGAATTTATATTCTTCTTTGTTTCGTTTTAAATTTAAGATTAAGTTTTTATATTTTGTGCAACAGTTTGGTTGTTTAATAATTTGATTTTGTGCAACATATATTAATCTTCTAGTTAAATAACCAGAATTTGCTGTTTTTAGAGCTGTATCTACAAGCCCTTTTCTGGCTCCATAACACGATATAAAATATTCTGTTATTGTTAATCCTTCTTTAAAGTTATTTTTTATAGGAAGACTTATTATTTCTCCTTTGGAGTCTGACATTAAACCTCTCATACCTACTAATTGTTTTACTTGAGAAATATTCCCGCGAGCCCCGGATAAGGTCATCATGAAAAGTGGGTTTATTAAATTGGACTCTCTAAAATTTATTATTATTTCTTCTTTTAACATTTCATTTGTATTATTCCATAATTTAATAACTTTTTCGAGTTTTGTTATTTCATTTATTTTACCTTGCTCGTAATTTTTTTGGTTTTTTGAAATTTCTTTTTCTGAATTTTCAAATAACAGATCTTTGTTTTTAGGGATTGATAGATCCTCTATTCCTAATGATATACCAGCTTTAGTACAATGTTGAAATCCTATATTTTTAAGTTTGTCTAATAATTTGGTAGTCCTAATACTTCCATAATTATTTATAAACCAATTTATAAGTTTTTTAATTTCATTTTTATTAAATGTTTTGTTAATATTTATATTTTGTTTCATTTCCTAGTTATGTTTATGAATTTTATTTTTTATTCATCAACAATATTTTAAAAACTTTTAAAAACTTTTATAAATATAAAAATTCGGCAATTACTTTGTTAAATATTATTCTTCCTGGTGTAGTGCGTTTTACATAACTTATCAAAGGTTTAATATTTGGTATTAATTCTTTATAAAGTAATATTTAGTTATAACTTTTTTATTTCATATACTAAATTCTGTATTTTGTATTTCAATAAATTCACAATTTAGTTTGTTTTTTATTATAAGTTTGTTTTATTTCAGTTATAATAAAGAGATTAATTTTACTTTAATTTTAGAATAGGATTTAAAAATTTAATCAAGATATAAATGTAAGTTTTTGAATATTTTTTTTAACCTTTTTTATTGTTATAACATTTTCGTTTTTAAATTTTTTAGGAATAAAAAGCCAAATATAATCTTGCACTTGTATTTTATTAGTTTCATAATTATATTTTACATTGTTTGAATTAGTAAAGGTTTTTAGTAATTAGTTTTTTAAACTATTTTTAAATATAATTGTAAATAGTTTTGATTTTATTTTTATAATCATATAAAAATAAATTTTTCAATAATTTATAGAATTTCCCATTATCTTTTTTAAAATTTTGTTTAGAGAGCTATTTTCAGTTGTTAAGTAATAACATCCTAGTACCATATCTTGGCTTAGTGTTATATTGCTATTACCACTAGCAGGTGATGTACAATTGTTGTTAGATATCATCAATGTTCTAGATTCTGCTTGTGCTTTTAGTGATAAAGGTATATGTATTCCCATTTGATCGCCATCAAAGTCAGCATTAAAAGCTGAACAAACTAAGGGGTGTAATTTTATTGTTTTTTCGTTGTTTAAAATAGATTGGAAAGCTTGTATACCGACTCTATGTAATGTTGGAGCTCTATTTAATAGAATTACATTGAATTATTAGGAAAATCCTATGTTTTTTTTTACACGAAATAAATCTAGTATGATTATTTAAAAATATTATTTTTTATAATCTATTTGTTTTCTTTAGAATTTATTAATCTTATTTTCTCTAGTATTTTTTTTAAAATTAATAATGTAATATTGTCTAAATTATTTATTTTTTTTTTTCCTTTACGTATACTATTTATTATTTTAAGCTGAATCAATTTTTTTATTATGTGAGGTTGAAATAATTCTAAGGTTTTTAATAAATATTATTTTTTATTCATTTCCAGATATATTTTATTTTTCTTAAGAAATTTTTAGAAAATACTATTTAAAGAATAATTTTTTATTATAAAATCTAACCGATTTCTTTAGGTATTCCACATTGATTTAATTTTAGTTTAGGTTCTACAACGATTACCGAGCGTCCTGAATAGTCTACTGTTTTCCCTAATATATTCTCTCTTAGTATTCCTTTTTTTCCTTGTATATTTTTGTTTAAACTTTTTAAGTTTTTATTTGGATAAATATATTTGTTTCCTTTTAATTATAATATAAAATATTTTATTTATTAATAATTTTTTTTAAACTTAGATAATTTTTTAGTTTTTCTAAATTTCAAATTATTATTTGTTTTTTCATTATTAATTAGGTTATCCACCGTTTGTTGTAAAATACTTTTTTCATTATTTAAGAAATTTTCAGGCACGCACATTTTTCGTAATTTCAAAAGTTTGTTATTACTATTTATAATTTTTAAGTACAATAAATTTAAATCTGTAGTTATTATTGTTTTATCTTGTAATTTTACAATTGGTCTAATATTGGGTGGTAATACTGGTAAATATTTTATAGTCATCCATTTAGGCTTTGTTTTTGTTTCTATAAAATAATTTATAATTTTTAATCTTTGCTTATATTGTTGGATTTTTTTTTCGAGGCTATCGGTTTTTGTATTCTTATTATCCTGTAATTTTAAATTTTTCTAATTATTTGAATTGTTTTTTTTTGATAGTATTAATTATTAATTATTAAATTTTAAAATATTTTTAAATACATTTTTATTTTATCAATCTCAAGATATTTTCATTTATATTTTTTGAGTAGAAAATTATACTTTTTATGTTTTTTTTTCTTCAATATTTTGATTTAAAATGAAAAACATTTTTAAAATATTTTAATATTTTAATTTTAATTGTTTGAATCTCATGTTAGTTTTAAATTTATTTTTTTTAATAGTAATCTTATAGCTTCACCTCCACTTAAAAATTTTTTAATTTTTGTTTTTCTATATATATACGACTTGTTGTAATTTATTTTAATAGTTTCATTTATAGATTTATTTATTAGTATATTAAGTTAATTTGTAGATTCTTTATTTTATTTAATTAAAATTTTTTTATTAAAAAACATTCGTTTGTTTGTTTTTTAACTTATATAAATTATTTAAGTTTAAAAATCGTATAGGAAATGTAACTGGGATTATTTTTTAAATACCATATGTGGGTTACATATGAAGATAGGTTTATGTTGTAATTATTTCATAAAATTTTTTATGATCTTTTTTAATTAAAAATGAAATGGTCTCGTATATTAGTTTTTTTATTTATAAATTATTTTATAACTTTTGAATCATACTATCCCATTCTGTAATTTCTAATTTTGGAGTTTGTAATTTCTACGTTGCATTTCTGGCAGATTCTTACTTCATTTTTTTGATTTATTTTTCTTTGTATTTTTCTGTGTTTTTTACAAGAACATTCCCAATCTTTCATAGGTCCAAAGATTTTTTCACAAAATAATCCTCCATTTATAGGTTTAAAGTTTTCTTGATTTAGAGTTTCTTTCAAATAGTAAATCTTTTAATAATTTAATAATGAATATTTTTCCTTTAATTCTTATATTTTAGTATCTAAATTATATTTTTTAACTTATACCTATCAGATATGTTTTTATTTCTTATTATAAATTTTAGTTATTTTGTAATTTTTTTATTTATTGCTTTAAATTAATTTTTATTTTCTTTATTTGCGCACTTTCATATATATGTTTATTACTCAGGTTTATTTATCTCACCTATTAATTTACCATTTGGTAGTTGTCTTTCAGTCCAATAAAGTATTTTTTGAGGTGAAGCTATATCGATTTTTGTGTATTCTTTCATTTTAATTTGTATATAATTAATGTCCTTTTAAGGAATTTCTTATTTGTTAAATTACTTTTTTGTTATTAAAAATTTTTTTTTTCAACTTTAAATATTTTAAGATCTATTGATAAAGCTTGTAATTCTATTATCAGTGTCTTTAGAGACTCGTTTATACTAGGTTGAGGTAATTGTTTTGATTTCATTATTGAAAAAAGTGCTTCTGATCTATTAGTTAAATCGTCAGATTTTATTGTTAAAATTTCTTGAAGTGTATATGCAGCTCCAAAGCTTTCAATAGCCCAAACTTCCATCTCTCCAAATCTTTGTCCGCCATTTCTTGCTTTCCCCCTTAAAGGTTGTTTAAGTATTAAAGAATAAGGTCCTGTTAATCTAGCATTGATTTTATCTTTGACTAAATGCATTAGTTTTAGTATGTATGCATAACCTACTAATAAAGGTTGTTGGAAAGGAATTCCATTTCTTCCGTCAAAAACTTTAGTCTTCCCTGGATAATTATAATTAAAAAGCCAGTTTTTATTTGTTTTTTCTTTTGCTTCTTGGAGTTTTTGGTAAATTAAATTTTTTGAGGTTTGAGCTTTTTGCATTTCATCAAAAGGTAATATTTTATATTTTTCTATTAGATTTATTCCTGCTAAAGTTAATAAGCATTCATAAATTTGTCCTACGTTCATTCTTGAAGGAATCCCTAATGGATTTAAAATCATATCGAGTTGACTTCCATCTTGTAAATATGGCATATCTTCTCTCGGTAATATTTTAGCGATAATGCCTTTATTTCCATGTCTTCCTGCTAATTTATCTCCTATTTCTATTTTTCTCTTTTCTGTTATATATATAGAAATAGTGTATAATAATTTTTTTTGCACTATCTTTATTTTTGTTACTATTCCTGTTATTGATTTTGGTGCTTTTATTGATGTGTCTTTTATTATATTTTTTTCAAAAATAGAATTTAATAATTTATTTATTATGCCTCTTTCTTTTATGATTTTTATTTTCCCTATTAATATTTCTTCTTTCTGGATTTTACTTCCGATTTTTATAATACCGTTTCTTTTTAGGATTTTTGTAGTTTTTAAATTAGTATCTGGTATTTTTCTAGTTATTAATTCAGTAAACTAAATAAATTATTATTTATTTGTTATCAAACTGTATGTAAATTTTTTATTTTACAGCTTTTATTTAATTATTTTCTTTTAGATAGTGTTTATTTAATATAAATTATTTTACTATTAACGTGATTTTTTTTTTAATTTTTGGAAGAATACAAAATTTTTTTGAGTATTTTAATTTAATTTCTAAAGTTTTTTATTAACTTTAATCTTTTAACTTAAATTAAATAGTAAATTTATTTTTCGGACTTCTTCGTTTTCATTTTTTATTAAAAAAGTTTTATATTTTTTAATGTGAATAGAAGTAAATATATCTTCTTCAACTAATCTATCACTTATTATAATTGCATCTTCAAAATTATAACCTTCCCATCCAATGTATCCTATTAATATATTTTTACCTAATGATAAAATTCCGTTAAATGTACTATTACTATCTACTATTATTTGCCCTTTCTTAACGTATTCTTTTTTTTTTATATTTGGTATTTGTTGGAGATATGTGTTTTGATTTGATTTCCTACTATTTTCTAGAAAATATATATTTTTTTTAATTTTTTTTCGTTGTATAAAAGTTATTAAGTTTTTTTTTATTTTTTGATTTAACGAAATATTATTTCTTTTTTCTATTTGAATTGGAATGCTACTTATTATTAATTTTTTATTCGTTACAAATTCTACAATTCCGGTTTTTTTAGATTTTATAGTGGACTGACTACTTTTTGCTATTTCATTTTCTATACCTGTTTCTATAATCGGTTTTTCTTTTTTGAAAGTAGCAAGTGCTTGTCTTTGCATATTCGAACCCATTAAAGCTCTATTTGCATCATCGTGTTCTATGAAAGGGATTAATCCAGTACCTATTGAAATTATTTGATTAGTCGATGTATTTATAAAATTTAAGTTTTTTATTTTTTCTATTATAAAGGACTGGTTTTTTCGAATATATGTTTTTTTATTACTTTTTCCTTTTATTTTATTTTTTTTGTTTTTGAATAAATCTGCTGGAGCTAAGTTTAATTTTTTTTCTTGTTCGGAAGATAAATAAAATATACCTTTATCTTTTCTTACATATTTTTTTATTATTTTAATAAAATGGAATATTTAACCTTTTTTTTTTCCCATATAAATTTGTATTTATGAAATAAAATTTTATTGTTTTTTCTAATCTTAATTTTATTTTTCGAATCAAATGTAAAATGGTGTTTCTATAAATCCATGTTTATTTATACTAGTATCTTTCGAAAGTGATAATATTAAACCTGCGTTTTTTCCTTCTGTTGTTTCTATAGGACATATTCTACCAAAATGGCTTGGATGAATTTCACGTACGTTTAAGTTTGTTTTTTTTTTATCAATTGCTCCCACACCGAAAGAGCTTATTTTTCTTTTGTGTGTTATTTCTGCTAGAGGATTTGTCTCTTCCATTATTTGAGAAAGTTGGTTACTTGTAAAGAATCGTTTTACTACATTGGTCAATATATTTTTGTTTATTATTTCGTTTATTTCTATTTTATGATCTTTAGATTTGATTATTTTTTCTTCCATAACTTCTATTTTTTCTTTTATATCTTTGATGATATCATAGATAAAGGTATTTATTTGATTTTTTAATAATTCTCCAGAGCTACGTATACGTTTGTTTTTTAAGTCGTCTATGTCATCATTATTTTCTTTTTTAAAAATGTAATTAAGGTTTTTACTTTTGTTTTTTAAGACAAATAATAATTTCTTATATAAATTATATAAATTTAGTATTTATAAATAAATAATTTATTAATTTATTAATCTTAACCATTCTTTACTTTTAACAAATAATTTAAGGTTCCTAGAATGTCTTCGGGTCTTAAAGTTCTTTGATTTTTCCAAAGTTCTTTTTTGTAAATTTTTTTATTTATTTTAGATCTTCCTATTTCACTTAAATCATATTTGTTTTATGTAGATTATTGACTTTTATTTCTATACAATTTAATTTTAAATCACATTATTTAAATTTTAATTTAAGTTAAATTAAAATTTAAATAATTTTTATATTCTCAACATCCATAAACTTTGAATTCAAAAAATTTTTTGCATTTTGTTATTGGTTAATTCTTTTTCCAAAGTATTTTTGTTATAAGTACTTAACTTTCATTTTATAATTTTAATTTTGTTTATTAAATACTATTTTATTTATTAAAATCTCATTATAGTGCTTTTTTGTTCTAAAATAATTTCATTTATTTTTAGTAGAGATTTTAATATATTTATATCGGTTTCTTTAGAAATATTTTTAATTAACTTTATATCTTTAATTGTGTAGTATATTTTTTTTTTTGTTAAACCGAGTGCTTTTAATAAAGTTATTATTGGGATCTTTTTTTTCATTTTGTCAATCCTTGTAAAAATTTCTCCTTGTTTTAAAAGATATTTTTTTCTTGTCAATATGAGAAAAATATTATGTTTTGTATATCAAATAAAATCTCCTAATATTTAAAATTTCTCTAATTAATTTAATCTCAAATCAATTTTAATGCTAATCCAGCTTCCTTTGTTAGGTATTATAGTGCTTATTATACTATTATCTTTTTTAGATCGTTCAAAATATATTCCAGGACTTCTTACGATTTGATTAATATAAGATAAATATAATGTATTTTTTTTATAATTTTAATTAAGATATTCTTTTATTTTTATTTTATTTTTATTTTAGACTTTGTATTTTAAGTAATTTAATCAAATCGATGACTCTTGTATTTCCATTTATTATAAATGTCCCTTTTTCTGTCATTATAGGTATTTCTCCGATTGATATGTATTTATTTCATTAAATATTACTATATAAATTTCTTATTTTATAATTAAAAATTTTTATTTATAAAATTATTTTATAAATAAAATAAGAAATTTATTAGATTTTTTTGAAATCGCATGAAATTATTGTTTTTTTTTTATATTTTATTTCAATAGGTATATTAATACTACTAGAGAAACTTTTTTGTTTTAAAATGCATATTTCAGGACCATAAATAGGTTTTTTGTATTTCATTTTGTTTGCATTTAATTTTATTTCGAAGTAATTATGTTTAATTATTTGTATTTTTTTAAGCTCTTCTTTAGTTAGGTAGATATTTTTCCCCTTTTGATCTGTACATGTTTTCGCATACAGCTCTTATATTTTATTTAAGAAATATTTTAATTTGAAGTTATTATTTCTTTCCTCTTTTTTAATTTTTTTGCTAAAATTTAAAAAATTTTTCTGTCTTTTTTATTTTAATAAATTAAATAGATTTTCTAATTAAATGTTTATTTCTTTCATTTATATTTGGGCTTTTTGTTTTAGAAAGATTGATTTGTTTTTAATTTTTATGTTTTTATTATTTTGCTAATTTTTTATATTAAATAATTTTTGTATATTTTTATTTATTTAGTTTCAGATCGCACAGTCCTTCTTTTAGAAATTCTTGAAAATTTTTAGTTTGTATGTTAAGATTAAAAATATTTCTAAATATTTCAAATATTTCCTTTTAAATTTAATATAGTTAGGTATTATATTATATATTATTAATTTAATCTCTTTTTCAATAGATTTGAAATTGTTTCTTTGCTCATTTTTAACCTAGTTTAAACTTTCCGGTACATTGATTTGACAAAATAATTATAAAATTTTTTAAGAGTTTATACCTTCGACCGGACTTGAACCGGCAAGCTTAAAGCACATGATTTTGAATCACGCATGTTTACCATTTCATCACGAAGGAGTTAAAATTAATAATAAATAATTAATCAAATTTATTAATTTTGATTAATTATAATTAAATACTTGTTTAAATTTTGTTTGAACTTGTACTCCTGAATCTATTGATTGAAGTGGATCTTTACGAAGACGATGTCTTAAGCAAAGAGATATTACAGTAAAAATATCTTTTGGTGTTACTTCTAATCGATTTTCAAAGGCAGCAAGTGCTTTTGCAGCTCTACTTGTTACCATGTCTCCTCTTAATCCATCTACATTTAATTCTGAGCATATTTGGGATATTTTTTCCAAAATTTCATATTTAATTGTAATATTTTTAAGATTTTTTCTTGCTGTTACTATTTTTTCTATTAATTTATTTTGTTCATCTTGGTATTTTAGGTTAAATTCTTTTGGGTTTCGTTCGAAAAGTTCGCGTTGTTGAACTATTTTTACTCTTAAATTTGGTTCTTTTAAAGTTTTTATTTGGGCGTGCATACCGAATCTATCTAGTAGTTGAGGTCTTAGTTCTCCTTCTTCTGGGTTTCCTGATCCGATAAGTATGAATTTTGCTGGATGGCATATAGAAATTCCTTCTCTTTCTACAGTGTTCCATCCTGAAGCTGCTGAATCTAATAATACGTCAACTAAGTGATCGTCCAATAGGTTTACTTCATCTACATATAATATTCCTCTGTTTGCCTGTGCAAGTAATCCAGGTTCAAATGCTTTTTTTCCTTCAGAAATAGCTTTTTCTATATCTATTGTTCCACAAACTCTATCTTCTGTTGCTCCTAAAGGTAGGTCTACCATTGGTGTTTTTATTTGTATAATAGAAATTTTTTCATTATTTTTTATTTTTTCTAAAGCTTCATCAGACATTAATTCTTTGTCATATGGGTCTGAATTATATAGGTCATTTTCTATTACTTCTATAGGTGGCAATAAGTCGACTAGTGCTCGAACTATTGTTGATTTACCTGTTCCTCTATCTCCCATAATCATAACTCCTCCAATTTTAGGATCTATAACATTTAAGATTAAAGATAATTTCTTGAAACTAAACAATAATTTTTGTTCGTTTGCAAACAATACATGATTTGTTTCATATTGCTTTAAAATGTTTTCATTTGATTATTATCAATTATTTAAATATAAGTAGTTGTTATTTTAGTAATTTCTATTTTGGAAATTATTCATTTTGGAATAATGCAAATTTTTTCTATTAAATATTAATTATGTATTATTTTAATATCATAAATGTCATTTGAAGTTTACTTATTATTTGAATCGCACATTTCCTCTTGCCCTACAATAGATGTAAAAGGGAAAATAGGTCTTTCATTTGTTTTTTTGCTCATATAAATAAAATTAAATTTTGATTTTTTTTAGCTAATTGATTTTGGCTTTATAATAGTTATCAGCATTTGTAAAAAATTTATTAGTTAGTAAACATATTTATATATATTCTTTAATTGGAGATTATTTATGACTTTTTCAGGTCTTAAAACAGAAGAAAATAGAGGTTTTTTTGATATTGCAGATGACTGGTTGAAGCGTGACAGATTTGTTTTTGTTGGATGGTCTGGCTTATTATTGTTTCCTTGTGCATATTTAGCATTAGGCGGATGGCTAACAGGAATTACTTTTGTAACTTCTTGGTATTCACATGGATTGGCAAGCTCTTTTTTAGAAGGTTGTAACGTTTTAACAGCTGCTGTTTCTACACCTCCTAATAGTATGGGTCATTCTTTACTATTACTTTGGGGTCCTGAAGCGCAAGGAGATTTCACTCGTTGGTTGCAGTTAGGTGGTTTATGGACGTTTGTTGCTCTTCATGGCTCTTTTTCATTGATAGGCTTTATGCTTCGCCAATTTGAAATTGCTCGTGCTGTTCAAATTAGACCTTATAATGCTATAGCTTTTTCAGCTCCTATCTCAGTTTTTGTTTCTGTATTTTTAATTTATCCGTTGGGTCAATCTGGTTGGTTTTTTGCTCCTAGTTTTGGTGTTGCTTCTATTTTCAGATTTATTTTGTTCTTTCAAGGTTTCCATAATTGGACCCTTAATCCTTTTCATATGATGGGGGTTGCTGGTGTTTTAGGTGCAGCTCTTTTTGCGTAATGTTTGTATTTTAATTATGAGATTTTAAATATTTTATTTTTTAAATTTATTTCAGTTTTAAAATTTATTTTTAAAATTAGCTTGTATTTTTTAATTTATATTTTGAAATTCTATGATTTTTATATAATAATAATTAGTTTTTTTAAAGGGATGTTACATTTTATCATGATTTTTTTCAAGATTTTTATTTTTTAAAAATATTATTATAATAATACTAAATTCTTATTATATTGAAATACGTAATATTTGCTTTATGTTTTTTCTTAGTGTTTCTTTTTTTTTGATTGAGCTATATGCTTTGAGAAAAGCTTGTTTTGCTCGATAAGGATATTATTTTAATATTACTTAAATATGTGCTATACATGGGGCAACAGTTGAAAATACTTTGTTTGAAGATGGTGATAGTTCTAATACATTTAGAGCTTTTAACCCTACGCAGTCAGAGGAGACTTATTCTATGGTTACTGCAAATCGTTTTTGGTCTCAAATTTTTGGAGTAGCATTTTCTAATAAACGTTGGTTACATTTCTTTATGCTTTTCGTTCCAGTTACTGGGTTATGGATGAGTGCTTTAGGAGTTGTTGGATTAGCTCTTAATTTGCGTGCTTATGACTTTGTATCTCAAGAAATTCGTGCTGCTGAAGATCCTGAATTTGAAACTTTTTATACTAAGAATATTCTTTTAAACGAAGGTATTCGTGCTTGGATGGCTGCACAAGATCAGCCTCATGAACAGCAAGTATTCCCGGAGGAAGTTTTACCACGTGGAAACGCTCTTGGGCGGGCATAGTGCTACAAAATCCGACTATATATTTATGTAGCCTTAATTCAATATTGTGTAATTAAACTAACAAATAAAAAATACCAAGAAAAATACGGAGAAGAATATAATCATTCAATGGTGTAAGAATAGAAGATAATAAAGTGTAAGTTCAATGAGAAATATAAAATTTTAGTAACCTATAATAATAATAAAGGTTAAATTAGAAAAAGATTAAAAATAAAAAATGAAAATAAACTGAGAAATCAGGGACCTATACATAGCATCTTTATTAAAGCGGGTATCAAAAGCCTGCAAATCAAGGTTAGAAAGGATGAAAACATAAGTTTGAATATAAACTTAGGCTAGGGAAATTCCCCCTAAATTACTGATCTCATTTAATTGCTTCTAAGTGATTTTTTAAAAACTAGAAGGATAGCAGATATGTTATCGGAGAGTAAAGATTAGAGACTCATATATCAGAATGAGCGGTATATGAAAACACTTAAAAACTCTAATTACGAATGAAGACTGTTTAAATTTTTTATATTTAGCAGTTAGTCATTTTCCTGTGAAAGGACGAGTATTGATACATCCTAATCAAACAAATAATATTGAAAGAAAAATGATCGTACAGACTAAAAGTTTTTAGACACAAATAATAATTAAAAGAAAAATAAAACAAAAGAAATAAAAAATGATATAAAAACTCATAAATTATACTTATAAAATATCTGTTAGATAGAAATATTAACAGGAGAATAAAAGGTCAAAGTGCCTTTATTAATGTTTGGAGAGACCAAAAGACCTGAAAAGATAGATAGATCTATCGTTCTTAAATAGGCAGGTTGGGTGGTCAGCCATAGAACAGACGAAGAAGTCCTTATTATAATCACGTGAATGTTTGGTTTAAGTAAGAATGATCAAATTGTCACAGTATACTAATTATAAATTAATACGATTTCATTTAATAATATTAGTTATGAAATCAAATAGTAAATATAAAAAGAAAATTGCATATAGTTTCTGTGATACTAAGTATTATGAATGCAAATAATTGTATATAAGAAACAAATATTATCTGTAATAAGAAGTTTAAAAACTAAAACAGATAAAACGGAAATATTAAAATAATGATAACTGAAAAATTTTTTACAGTTTAAAAAATATATAAGAGAAAAATAAAAATGTTGCGTTTTGTCTAAAATAAAAAACAGCAATTTTATGAATATTGTATCGAGTGTAACACTATTACTAGTAGCATATATTAAAGTTAAAAAGATCTGTATCATTACTTTACTATATGAGAAAAGTAACACCGAATATAAGAAATTAGACCCGGATCGAAAAATCTATTAAATAAAACTTTCAAAGGTATCGATAAAATTAGTCTTAGAACTTTTAAGCAATTGATTTCTTAAATTGGTAAATATAAGAATATCTATTAATAAAGACAAATCAAGAAGACCTTATATAGTGGGACTAAGAAATTAAAGACAAATACCTCTATCTCTGTTGTTTATGTTCCTTTAATGTGATACACTGGGATAACTTCAGAGGAATCCTTCTGATAAAGTATTCTAAATTTAAATTATAGATATTTCTCATAGGAAAAGGTTGCAAACAGCTTAAAGACCAAGAAGCTATTCTTTAATAAAGTAATAGCTAAAATTATTATTAATAATAAAAACAAATATGACAGCAAACGTAGAAATAAAGTTAGAGGACTTAATTAAAAACTCAATGGAACAAAAAATAGAAGATATAGTTCCTAATTTTAGGAAAAAACATAAATTAACGGATGAACAAATAACAAAAATAATAAACACGATAGGAGTAGCTTTGGATATAAAACCTGGAAGGGTATATCTTGGAATTATGCTTCTTTTTCTTCAAGGTGCATCTAGTGCAAGCACTCCTAATACAATGTCAATTGAAATAGAAGAAGGAAAGTGTATAGAAAAGAAAAATATAATTGTTGCTTGTGAAAGTGTAACAGGAAATAGATATATTAGAAGAATAGCTGAAGCTTTAGCTATACCAATCGGGGAATTTGCTTTTAAAAATAAATTAGCCGGAGAATTAGCTTTTCGAATCAATAATCGCTATAAGGCAAGTACAGGTAATAACCTTACCGAAAAAGAAATGGCTTTTTGTAGTAGTTTTAGTCAAAGTATACCAAATCTAGCAGAAATAACGTCGGAAAATCTTGTTAGATTGTTAGCAGAAGATTATCAAAAGAGATTCGAAAATAAGAAAAATTCACAAAATAAAATAGAAGAACAAAAATCTTCTATACAAAGAAAACTTACTAAGCCAAAAAGAAAAAAATAAAAAAATCTATATTAATTTTAAAAATATTAGTTATTGAATTAAGAGTTTTATGGGGGAGAGCGTAGTGAATCGAGAGGTTCTCGCTACGTTCGGAGGAAGCTTGCATAGGATAGACTTATGCATTCGATCCTATTAATGGAAAATTTGCGGGGTTAATCCAAAAATCGGTATTATTTTATTTTTTAATCAATTTAATTTTAAAAAGAAAAAATTAGTTTTGTAAGCTATTTTAATAATGAACAATTTTAGTTTTAAATATAATTTATATTCTAAATGTGGTTTTTAACTATTTAAAGTTAATTTTAATTAAATAGTTTATTCGTATTTATAAAAAATTTATGTTATGCTTTTAGTTGTCATTATATCGATTTAGAATAATTATTTAATAAAACTAATTATTTTTGGTAAAAATCATGTTTTTATATAGAATAAAAATTTTATAATTAATTCAAAATGATTATTTAAAATTTATTTTTATATTAAATGAGAATTATATTAAATTAATTGTCTTGACTGATTTTATTCATAAATTTTATTTTAGTTTAACTTATCATTTTAATGAAATCTTCTTTTGATATTTTGGGAAAATATTTCACTTACGAGCTTTTACTTCTTTCTTGGAATCAATTAAAATTAGACAAAAGTTTGATAATTAATTTTAACAAAAATTCTTCTTTTATACCTATAGGTAAAGCTTGGTTTAAAAAAATATCTTTTTTAATAAGTAATAATCAATATACTTATAAGAATAAAAGTTTGCTAGCTCGTAGTAGTTTGAAAACGTATATTATACAAAATGCTTTTATTATAATTTTGAAACCTTTTTTCAAAAATGTAAGTTTTTTAAAAAATTTTAGTTTAAAAGAGTGTTTGCGTGTTTCTTAAATAATTTTTATAATTTTTTATTTCCTTTTATATTATATATTTACATTTGTATTTTAATTAGTTTGGAAATTTTTTATTATTTAAGTTTAAATTTTATTTTATTTTTTACTTTCATTAATTATAATGTTAATTTTTATTTAGAAATAATTAAAATTTTATGTTATTAAATGAGTATATTTTTTAAAGCTATATGTTTTAAGCTTGTATAGTTTTTTTACGAGTTTTTTAAACTTAGTTATTAGATTTTTTTTCGCAAAGTTTAGTGTGTTCTTCTCGATATATTTCTTTTCCTTTTCAAAATCAAAAAAATTTTTCTTCTAAGTTTGTTAAAAAAGTTTGGAGTAATAATTTTATATTGAGCGGGTAATTTTTAATATAAATTATTTTGATTGTGTATTTCAAACCATAAAGTATATGTGTTAAATTTCCAAATTCTCATATTTCGCATCTTTATTAAAGTAGTAATATTATTAACTGCAAGTTTAATTTTGAAAAATGAAAACATTATGTTTTAACAAATTTTGCTATTGATTTAATTAATTGTTTACAAAGTTTCTTATTAAAAATTTATTGTTTTTGTTTATATAGAAGTAGTATAATTAAATAAATTCGAAGTTTTCTAAAATAAGAGCGATTTTTGCATTTTAATCAAATGAAAATATATCAAATAAAAATTTCTTTAAAGTATTTAATTTTATATTTTACAACTTTCTTATAATACTAAATTAGTATATTATAAGGTGTGTAAAAAAAAGCGTAGTGACTTAAAAGTTTCTTATTACGTTTGAAGGAAGTTATTAGGTGCTAATTGTTAGTCCTTTTCTATCCTATAAAAACTTTTTTTGATAATACTTATAATAATTCAATTCATTTTTCACTAAGTTTAATTAGGAATTGGGATCAACAGACTAGATTTTTTTTAAATTTTGTTGTTTTAAGGTCTTTTGATTATAAAAATAAAAATAGGTTGCAAAATATTTTTCGAAAGTTTGTAAAAATTGAAAGAATTTGGTTGGAGTTACAGAAAATGATGGATGTAGGTTTTATTGATTTTTCACATGATTCAATTTATTTAGGAAAAAATTCTTTTAATATTTTGTCTATATTTTTATTTGAAATTTATTTGTATGAATTTGATTATTATATTCAATATTTTTCTTTTAAATCTAATTTACGAAAACATTTTTATAAAATTAAAGATAGTTATTTTTTTGATTTTTTGAATAAGGACCATATATCTATTAAGTTGGAAAAATTTTTAAATGTTTCTTCAACTTTAAAAATATTAAATATTAAAAATTTAGATAATTTTCAGTTATATTATAGAAATAAATTAAATAAATGTATTATTTTTGATCGATTTATTCAATGGATTAGATATAAAGATTATTTCCTTTTTGGGGTAGTTGGATCAAAAAATTTTTTATTTTTTTTGAAAAAAAAACTATTTTCTTTTATTACAGGTGCTCTTCATTTCCAGGTCAAATCTAATCATTTTTATGATTGTAAGGAATCTTATGTTTTTTTTGCTGGTTTTATTATAAAGTATCTTTCTGTTCATCATAATTATTCTCTAAGTAAACTTAAATTAAATAAAAAATATTTTGCTAGAATTTTTTTTAGATTGGAATTACTAAATATAAAAATTTCAAAAAATTTTCTTAAACGATTTAATATGGAATTGATAATGCAAATAGAGAAAGTTTTTATGGATAAAAAATTAAATATTCGAACTCTTAAAGATAGGAAGCTTTGGATTTATATTTTTCAATTAGAATCAATTCGTTCAACTCAATTTAATAAATTACTTACTAGTAAGGATAACTTTTCTTTAATTACAAAAGAATTATTTTCTTCAATCAAGTCTTTTAAAGATAGAATATATAAAAAATATTTGTTCACTTTATTTGTTGATAAATTGCAGTTAGCTTTGCATCAAGTTATTAGTAAATTTCCATCTTTTATAAGTTTTTCTATTTTGCCATTCGATATTTCTTTGAATTCTTTATTTTTAGAATTTAGAAAAAAATTATTTTTTCTTTATAGTAATTTTTATGTTCAGAGTAATTATATTTATACTGAAAGTTTTTTTTCAAAGTTTTATGCAAAAAAATTTGGAATTATTTTTTCAAATTATAATGTTAGTTTTTCAAATTCAGATTCTCGTCTTTTAAAGAATTTTTACTTTAAGAATAAATTTTCTAATAGTTTTAATAAGCCTATTTTCTTTGAAATCTTTTTGCCCGTTGATTATTGTTTTGACAAGTTAAGGCAATTAGGTTTTATTCATAGAAGTAAAAATAGACCTATAAGTAATTCTAGATATTTGTTTTTAGAAGATTTAGAAATAATTAAACAATATACTTATATTTCTTATATTTTTTTGAATTGGTTTAGATGTGCATCTAATATATCAAAACTTAAGAATGTTGTTAATTTAATTAGACAAAGCTGTTTTTTAACTTTATGTAGAAAACATAATAAGAATAAAACTTGGGCATATAATATTTATACTTCTGATCTTTTAATTGTTGGAAACTTTTCTGTTTTGAGATGTTTTTTCCCAACAAGATTACATTTATTCAATATAAAACGAAAATTTTTTTTCTCTCGTTCAGAAATTTTTTTTGATGAACAATTTTTTTTATAATTTTGTTACTTATAAATTTTTAGTTAGTTATTTACTTTAAATAATATTTTATTAAATGATCAGTCAAAAAGCTGTATGCATTTAAAATATTGCATGTACAGTTTGGAAAACGGTTTCTCCGATTTGTCTAATAATAGGTGGTCGTGATCAAGAATCAACAGGTTTTGCTTGGTGGGCTGGTAATGCTCGACTTATAAATTTATCAGGTAAACTTTTAGGTGGTGTGCTTCTGTTATTTTTTTTTATTTCTAATTTAATTTTTTGTGTGCTTTAATTATTTATATTTAAGATTTAATGTTTTTATTTTTATTACTTTTTTATATTTTACTTTCGTTTATTATTATCTTTAATATGTCTATGATTTTTTTAACTTCTAAGATTTTATCATGGGAAAAAGCTTCTTCTTTTATTTTTAAACTTCAAAAACGATTGTTTAAAAGTGTTTACGTTCATGATTTACAAAAAATTTTTTCTATTCAAAAATTAATTTTAAACTCAAATTCAGCTCGTTTGTTGGCTATAAGAGAAGTTACGCAAATAAGTTATATTAAAAAAATAGCTGGTGTTGATGGTAAGACTTCTTTAACTTTTTTAGAAAGGTTTGAATTAAATGAGAATTTAAAATTTAATTTCCAAAATTGGTTTCCACAATCATTGAAAAAAGTAGATTTTGTTTCAAAAGAAGAAATTACGGTGGAATTAAAAATTTCTACTATTTCTGATCGTGCTTGGCAAGCATTGATAAAACTTGCTATAGAACCAGCGCATGAAGCTATTTTTAGTCCTTGTTTTTTTGGTTTTCGTTTAAGCCGTTCTATTTATGAAGTTCAAAATTCTTTTTTTCTTAACTTATCAGCTGATTCTTTTGGCTTACAAAAGCGTATTTTAAAATTGAATTTAAATAAAAGTCTTTCTTTTTATAATTATAATTATTTGGTTGATAAAATTATATCTCCGAGAAGTATCAAGTTGGGAATTTTTAGAAGTTTGAAAAAAGGTATTATTTTGTCATATTTACAAGAAGAAAGATTAACTAAATATGAGTTTTGTAATTTACTCTATAACGTTTTTTTCGATGGGCTTGAACAATTTGGCAATTGCATTCGTTTTTCAAATACCGTTATTTTTTTTCTTAAACCTTTTGATAATGAAAAAAAGTTGACTGAAACTATTAAAAAATTTTTATATGATTTAGGTCTTTCTTCTCTGGACTTTAATTTTGATATTATTTCAGTGTTAAAGGGATTCGATTTTCTTTATTGGAATTTTAAACTTGCAAAGAATGGAGATTTTCTTTGTACACCTTCTTTGCAATATTATAAGATATTTTTAAAACGTGTTAAAAGAATTATAAATAATTCTAATTATGGTTCGGAGATTAAAGTCTCTAAACTTTCACCAATAATTCGAGAATGGTATCTATATAATAAATTTTCAAATTTGAAAGGAGTTCGTTTTTCTTTATTTTATATTAAGAAAAGATGTTTTAGATTATTTAATAAAGAGTCTAAGCAAGATTTTTATTCTAGTAAAAGACTTGTTGATAATTGTTTTTTAAATTCGAATACATTTTACAATGAAAATTTTGAAGATAAAATTTTTTCATCACCATATTTCGGTCATTTTATTTTTTGGAACAAATATCATTTTGTTAAGCTTCATAAAGATGTTTTAATTAATAATTACTATTGTATTCATTGTGGAATGAACTTTTCTTTATATTAAATTTTTATAGCAAAATAATTCTTTTTTTTTTGATATTCTGGGTTTTAACAAATACCTTTTTTAATTTAGATATTTATTATTTGTTTTAGTTTTAAAATATTGTATTTAATGTACATTAATTTATTCTCATGTAGCTCATGCTGGTTTAATTGTTTTTTGGGCTGGTGCTATGAATTTATTTGAAGTAGCTCATTTTGTTCCAGAGAAACCTATGTATGAACAAGGTTTAATTTTATTACCTCATTTAGCTACTTTAGGTTATGGTGTTGGTCCTGGTGGAGAGGTATTAGATACTTTTCCATATTTCGTTAGTGGTGTTTTACATTTAATTTCTTCTGCTGTATTAGGGTTTGGTGGTGTTTACCATTCATTAGTTGGTCCAGAAACATTAGAAGAATCTTTTCCTTTTTTTGGTTATGTTTGGAAAGATAAAAATAAAATGACAACAATTTTAGGAATTCATTTATGCCTTTTAGGTTTTGGTGCTTATTTATTAGTTTGGAAGGCAATGTATTTTGGTGGTATTTATGATACATGGTCTCCTGGTGGAGGGGATATTCGTGTTATTACTAACCCTACTTTAAGTCCATTCGTTATCTTTGGATATATTTTAAAATCTCCTTTTGGTGGTGATGGTTGGATCGTTAGTGTAGATAATATGGAAGATGTAATTGGTGGTCATATTTGGATTGGAACAATTTTGATACTTGGAGGTGTTTGGCATATTTTAACTAAACCTTTTGCTTGGGCTCGTCGCGCTTTTGTTTGGTCAGGTGAAGCTTATCTTTCTTATAGTTTAGGTGCAGTTGCTACAATGGTGCGAATTATCCATTTATAATAACAAATTTTTTATATTAAAATTGAATTATAAATTTATTTTAAAATATAATTTCAAAAGCTTATTTTTAAAAGCCTTATGATTATAAAAGGCGAAAAATATTTATTTAGGTTAAAATTGAATTCATAGTTTGGCAATTATAAGTTTAAATACATAAGAATTAATACTCTTTATAAAATAAAAATAATGGCTATTGTGCTATTAATATAAATTTAATATGTTTTTTATTTTATTAAACATATTTTAATGTCATGAAATTTAATGTCAAAGCCTATATGATTAAGTTTATTATAAATAGTTAATTGATTATGTTAACTTGTCAATATTTGTCTGTTTATTTAAGTTAAAAGAAAATTATTTTAAAGCGTATTGACGTTAATAGTCACGTTACGTTTGGAAAAGAGGGAATTTTAACGGTTTTAAATAACTCTTCCCTCATTTTAATGCATTCATAGCTGTTCCTATGGTTTGGTTTAATACTACAGTTTATCCTAGTGAATTTTATGGTCCAACAGGTCCAGAAGCTTCACAATCTCAGACTTTTACATTTTTGGTTCGTGATCAACGTTTAGGTGCAAATGTTGCCTCTGCTCAAGGTCCTACTGGTTTAGGTAAATACTTAATGCGTTCTCCTACAGGTGAGATTATCTTCGGTGGTGAAACTATGCGTTTTTGGGATTTTCGTGGTCCTTGGTTGGAGCCTTTACGTGGTTCAAATGGATTAGATCTTAATAAATTAAGAAATGATATTCAACCTTGGCAAGAACGTAGAGCAGCTGAATATATGACTCATGCTCCTTTGGGTTCTTTAAATTCAGTTGGTGGTGTAGCTACAGAAATTAATGCTGTTAATTTTGTTAACCCACGTAGTTGGTTATCTACTTCACATTTTGTTTTAGCTTTTTTCTTTTTTGTAGGTCATTTATGGCATGCTGGTCGTGCTCGTGCAGCTGCAGCTGGCTTTGAAAAAGGAATTGATCGCGAAAATGAAGCAGTTTTATCAATGCGTCCATTAGATTAAATAGTTTTATATTATTTAATCTTAATTTTATAATTTAATTTGTTTTAGCCTTCGTGGTGAAATGGTAGACACTCATGACTTAAAATCATGTGCTGAAGAGCGTACCGGTTCAACTCCGGTCGAAGGTATCTTTACTTTAATGGTATTATTAAAATATACTGTTGTTATTTAAATTATTACAAAGGTTCGATTTAGGTTAATTATATTTTAATATGAAAAATAGTTTCTAATTAGAATGATTTATAACAATATAAATTTAATATTTTATATTGGGTATTTTAATTTTAATTTTATAATTATGACTGCTACTTTAGAGAAACGCGAAAATACTAGCCTTTGGTCTCGTTTTTGTTCTTGGATTACTTCAACTGAAAACAGAATTTATATAGGTTGGTTTGGTGTTATTATGGTACCAACATTACTTACAGCAACATCTGTATTTATTATTGCTTTTATTGCTGCACCTCCAGTTGATATTGATGGTATTCGTGAACCTGTTTCTGGTTCTTTAATTTATGGAAATAACATCATATCAGGAGCTATTATTCCAACGTCTAATGCTATAGGCTTACATTTTTATCCTATTTGGGAAGCTTCTACTGTTGATGAGTGGCTTTATAATGGTGGCCCTTACCAATTGATTGTTTGTCATTTTTTCATTGGTATTTGTGCTTATATGGGTAGAGAATGGGAATTATCTTTCCGTTTAGGTATGCGTCCTTGGATCGCTGTTGCTTATTCAGCTCCTGTAGCTGCTGCTAGTGCTGTTTTCATTGTATATCCTTTAGGACAAGGTTCATTCTCAGATGGTATGCCTTTAGGTATTTCTGGAACTTTTAACTTTATGATAGTTTTCCAAGCTGAACATAATATTTTAATGCACCCATTTCATATGCTTGGTGTTGCTGGTGTTTTTGGTGGTTCTTTATTTTCAGCTATGCATGGTTCATTAGTAACTTCATCATTAATACGTGAAACTACTGAAAATGAATCAGCTAATGCTGGTTATAAATTTGGACAAGAAGAAGAAACTTATAATATTGTTGCTGCTCATGGTTACTTTGGTCGTTTAATTTTCCAATATGCTTCTTTCAATAATTCACGTTCTTTGCATTTCTTCTTGGCTATTTGGCCTGTTATGGGTATTTGGTTTACTGCTTTAGGTGTTTCAACAATGGCGTTTAACTTAAATGGTTTTAATTTTAACCAATCAGTTGTTGACTCTCAAGGTCGTGTTATTAATACTTGGGCTGATATTATAAATAGAGCTAACTTAGGTATGGAAGTTATGCATGAGCGTAATGCACATAATTTCCCATTAGACTTAGCTTAATTTTAAAAATTATAAATTATTTTATATTTTGATAATATATTTTATAATTTTTAAAATTAATTTTTTTAGTATTTTTTTGTTTAGAATTAACATTAATTAGTAATTATATTTAATTTATAATTTCTAAAAGTTTTTTATTAATTTGATGGATAAATTTGTTTTAAAATTTTTATGGCTTGATAAAAGTATTGCTGTTTGTTTGGATCAAAAAATTTCGGTAGATCGTAGCATTCCTTTAACAGAGTATTATTTTTGGCCTCAAAAAGATGCTTGGGAAGAAATGAAAAATTATATTGAAGAAAATAATTGGATTATTCAAAAAGATGCTGTTATTTTGCTTAATAAAATTACTGAAGTAATAAATTTTTGGCAAGAAGCGAGTTTGTCTCAAAAAAAAGATTTTCAAAAATTGGAAGAAAAGTTTCCAGATTGTTTATTTATAGGTCATAATCATTGAGTTTTTATATTTAATACTTTGCAATTTTTTCTTAATTTTATGTCTCATATCGTTAAACTTTTAGCTATGCATATTTCATTAATACGTAAAACTTCTGAAAATGAGTTAGCTAATGTTATTTATGGGTTAGAAATTTCAACAGAAACATATAATATTATTGCTGTTCATGGTCACTTTGGCCGTTTAATTTTGCATCAAAAAATTTCTATGAATTGTATCGTTTCCTTAACTATGTATTTTTTTATTTAAGAAGTTATTTTGTCTTAAACGAAAGTTATTCAGAAACTAGAAGAAAAGTTTTGATTTATAATATTTGAGACGTGATAATTTTTTCTTTGTTTTATTTTATGTCTCATTCAGTTAAAATTTATAATACATGTATCGGTTGCTTGCGACTTTGTTTGTGGAATATTTATTATTACATTAGATTCAATTTTATTTTTATTATCTAGAATTATGAGCATGCTAGTAATTATTAAAATTTAAATAATATATCTTTTAATTTTGCAGTGTAACCTTACTTTTTTTTTAATTTCATAACAAATTTTAATAATTCATTATCTTAGGAATTTTTAGATTTATAATTTGAAAGCTTAATGCAATTTTTTGTTGCTTGTTTGGTTTTTTAAGAGAAGAATTCATTCTTCTACTTTTTTACTCAATGTGTTCGTGCATGTCCTACAGATGGTTTTCTCATTATAATATATTTACTTTGTATTTCTAAATGTTTTTGTATTTTATTTATTTAATATCATTGTTATGTCTTTATAAACATCTAATTAAATCTTTGATAAATTTTATAAGTATTTAAGGGTTTATATATTTTAAAAGTATTTAATTAATTTAATACGAAATTAATTAAATAGGATAGAAGTTTTTATTTTCTGATTTTAATAATTTAATTTGATAATTGTTATGTTATTATATAAGATATTTATCAAGTTTTTTTTTATTTTGAGCCGTATGTTTTTTAATGGCTTTTACGGATCTTTGGGAAAAAATTAATAATTTTTTACTCAACTTTTAGAAATGGTTCCTTGGAATGGTTGCAAAGCTGGTCAAATAGCTTCTTCTCCAAGAACGGAAGATTGTGTTGGATGCAAACGTTGTGAATCCGCTTGTCCTACTGACTTTTTAAGTGTTCGTGTTTATTTGGGTTCAGAAACTAGTCGTAGTATGGGATTGGCTTATTAAAGTTTGTAAATTATATTTTAATTTTAATTATTTATATCATTAATTAAAATTAAGCATTTTTATTTTGAGTTATATTATTTTTTTATTTTTAATATTATAGGATTTTTTATAGTAATATTTTATTTAACTTATATGTTTACTTTTAATAATTTAAAATGTCAATTAAAACAGTTGGAAGAGTTTGAATATTTATTTTATGTAAAATTATATTATTTGATTTTATAGTGTGTTTAATAACTTTTTGTATTATTTATATTTATAAAATTTTAGATTTTTATTTTAAGAAAATGTTCTGTAGCTTTAACAAATATTGTGAAAGGAACAGGTTTAATTCAAGTTAACGGAAAAGATTTGGGGTTATATGTTCAGAATAATCCTAATTGAGATTCTATTTTTGTTTTAATGATTTGGTATTATAGTTTTTCTACTAAAAAATTTAAATTTTATTTAATAGATTTGCAATATTTTTAATTTATATGTTATTATTATTTCGTGTAATTCGTTTGATTTCATAAAAGATAATTTTTTTATAATGTCAAAGTTAACTATTGTTTAGTCTTATGGGTTTTTAAAAAATTTAAAAACATTTTGTATTTTTTAAATCACCTTTATTGTGTGTTGGTTTGGAAAAAAATTTTGATTTGGTTATCACTTCAAAAGGTGGAGGATTAAATGGTCAATCAGAAGCTATTATTTGGATCATAAATTAAAAAAATAAATTTATTATATATTAATTAGGATTTAAGTAATTTAATTTTTTTTTAATTTAATGAAAATTTTAAATTATTTGCGAAAATTAAGTATTTCTCGAGCTTTATATCAATTAGTTGACGAAAATAGTCAAAAAATTCTTAAAACTGAAGGTTTTTTGACACGAAATTCCCTTTGTAAAGAAAGAAGAAGTTAGGGACATTGTTTAATTAATAAACTATAAACAAAATTTGTTATTTATTTTATGTTTTTAAAAATTATTTTAAAATCCTTTTTAATTTTTCTTTATTTTAAATATATTTTCTTTACAAATTTGTATAGAGTTTGTTGATAATGTTCATATTGATATAATTTGAAATATTAAAATCAAAAGATAGTTTTAATATTAAAATTAAAAGCTGATTTTGTAAATAAAATGATCAGTTTTAGAACGGAAATTTATTTATTCTATATAAATTCTAGTTTTTTAATACGGTTTGAAAAAAGCACGAAAAGCTCCTCAGTTTTCGAAACGATAAGTATTTTTTATTTTGCATAGATATTTTAAATTTATTTTATTAAGTGCTTTTATTTGTTTATTTTTTGCTAATTATTTCAGGATAAAATTTTAAGTTCATTTAGCCTTCTCATTATTATAATTTAATATAACGTAATTATGTCAACAAAGATTGATGAAATTCTAGAAAGATTAAAAGTTATAACTTTATTAGAAGCATCTGAATTAATAAAGAAAATTATGTGAATGTTTATATTTATAAAATGAATATATAATTCTAATAATTTTCAAAGGTAAATAGGAAATTTTTTTATTCTTTTTTTGTAGTATTTAGTTTCTAACATTTCGAAGATACTTTTGGTGTAGATGCTAGTGTATCTTCTAATATAGGAATTCCAGTCTCTTCTAGTGTAAATTCTAAAACAGATGAACCAGTTGTAGAAGAAAAAACTGAGTTTGACGTTATAATAAATGAAGTTCCTACTGCTAAAAGGATTACTGTTATTAAAGTCGTTAGAAGTCTGACTTCTCTAGGTCTTAAGGAAGCAAAAGATTTAATTGAATCTGTACCTAAAGCTGTTTGTGAATCGGTTACAAAAGAAAAGGCAGATGAGGCTAAAAAACTTTTGGAAGATGCTGGAGCATCCGTTGTTATAAAATAATTTTTTTAATTTATGATATTTTTTTTAGAAATTTGGGTTTAAATGAGTGATTTTATTAGTTTATATATTATGAATATGCTTCTTTTTACTTTTCAAGCTTCTCTTTTAGCTTTAATAGCTTTTTCTTTCTTATTGGTTGTTGCTGTTCCTGTTCTTTTTGCTTCTCCAAATGGTTTTAATGAAAATAAAAATTTTCTTTTATTAGGTTCAGCTGCTTGGACAATCTTAGTTTTATTGGTAGGAACTTTAAATTATCAAGTTATATAATGTATTTTTAGTTATATAATATAATAATTTAAATTCTTTAGGATTTTAGACATGATCCAAGAATATTGCATTATTTGTTTTTATTTTACTATACTATTTATTCTAAATTTTTTTATTTTTAAATAAAATAATTTTCTTTTAATTTTATTTATTAGGATTATTTTTTTACCTTTTTGAAATTAATAAAAGTTTCTCTTGTAAGAAATAAGGTCTTAAATTGTCAAACTTCCACATTGTTTAAGATTCAATTATTTTCAAGTTCTAATTTTAATCTTTTTGCTAATGTTATTCGTCGTAGTTTAATAAAAAATTCATTTTGAATATATAATGCTTTATTCTAAATATATATATAATGTATACATTTTAAATATTTATTTAATAAATTTTTCATATTTGTCTAGTGTTTATAATTTCTACTTTAGTTTTGGTATTAAAATTGTAGATTTATTGTTTTTTGTTTCTCCAGGCTGGAAAGATTCATCTCGTTTTCATCTTGTAAACGAATTTTTGGATTTAGAAGAGGTATTTCCTTCAATGATGGAAATTTATAATAATTTTAATAAAATTAATTTTTATAGTTGTAATTTTATTAAAAATGATAAATTTTTAGGTATTATTGATTTTTGTGGCAAAGGTTTGGTCAAAGTTTCTGATATAAGACTTCCTAAGTTTATTAAAGTTTTTCCTCCTGATTTAAATTTGTTTAGTGTTCTTTCTTCCAAACTAAAATGTAAAGTAGTATTAGATTTATCTTTTTGCTTTTGATTTAATAATATATTTAAAAATTTAAAATGTTTTAGATCTTATTCATTTAGGATATGTCATTAAGTTTTATAAAAAAGTTTTGATTTATTTTGATATAAAACATGGAATGTCTTATAGTTCTATTAAGATGGTTAATTATATTTGAGATTATAAGAATAATTTTTTATTTTAATTTATAAGATATTATTTTCTGATATTTTTATATTTTTGTAATTTTTGATAAAAGGAAAATTTAAATTAAAAAATAGAAAAACAAAATTTTAATAAAGTAATCTTTTTTGAAGTAATTAGTGATTTAACAAAAACTTCCTTAGAAAACTTTTTTTATTCACTTTATCTTTTAAATAAAGATTTTAAGAATTTTATTTAATTTTTATATATTAAGATCAAACATTTTTCAGATTTAAATTTATATAAAGTAAGTATGATTAATTAAACGAAAGTTTCACTTGTAAAATGGAGAAGGAGGGATTTGAACCCTCGGTAACTTATGTTACGCTGGTTTTCAAGACCAGTACTTTAAACCACTCAGACACCTCTCCAATTTTTTCGGGATGACAGGATTCGAACCTGCGACCCTTGCATCCCAAATGCAATGCGCTACCAAACTGCGCTACATCCCGTTATATAAATAATAAGATTAAATTTAAGTATAAAATTGAAGGTTACATTTATAAAAAATAACATAAAAAAAATGAAAAATTTTTCAACATATTTATCAACAGCTCCTGTAATAGCTACTTTATGGCTTTTTATAAGTGCTAGTTTATTAATTGAAATTAATAGATTCTTTCCCGATGCTTTGACTTTTTAAAAGTTAATTATAAATAAGGAATATTTAAGAATTTTCTTTATTTATAAAAGGAAGTAGTCCAAGTATTCTGGACTTTTTTATAATAAAATAATATTTTCATATTTTTTTAATATAAAAATTAAGAAATTTTATTTAAATATAATTTTTTTTAGTTTAATTTTTTAGAATTTAATAATATAATCTTACGGATTTAATTATAAATCTGTGTTGCTTAGCTGTAAGTTTTGTTAACCTTCTAGGCAATGTTTTTCCTTGCAGGGTTATAAATTTTCTAAGTAGATAAATATTTTTATAATCGATTACTTCAGAATATTCAATAGAAATTTTGTTATCTTTTATAAAATTATTTTTATAACGGTTTTATATTTAACTTTATTTTGTAGGTTAAATTTATTTATATATTTTTTCAATTCTCATATTTAAGAGATAAAAATTTTATTATCATAATTTTATAATTTTGTAAATTTTATGTAATTTGCTTAAAAATTTTTTAAATAATTATTTTTATTAAAGGCCTATATAGTAAAATTTATTATTAGATAGAATTTATTATTTTTATCTAATAATAAATTTTTTTATTTTATTTGAATTTTTTTGAATTCTGTAATGCAATTTTTTAGGATTGCTTCAGCTTCAGGTGTGAATGTTTTTGTACTGTCAATTATTTGTTTGAAGTTGGGTTTAGTATTATTTATATATTCTCTTAAACCTATAAGGAAATTTTTTACATTTTCTACTTCTATATCATCTAAGTAACCATTTATACCTGTATATATTGTAGCTACTTGATCAGACACCACTAGCGGTGAAGCTTGAGATTGTTTTAATAACTCACGTAATCTTGATCCTCGAGCTAGTTGGTTTTGCGTTGCTTGATCTAAGTCTGAAGCAAATTGCGAGAAAGCTTCTAACTCTGCAAATTGTGCCAGTTCTAATTTCAATTTACCAGCTACTTGTTTCATTGCTTTAATTTGTGCAGCAGATCCAACTCTAGAAACAGAAATACCAACATTTATTGCAGGTCTTATTCCAGAGTTAAATATATCAGCAGATAAGAATACTTGTCCATCAGTTATTGAAATAACATTTGTTGGAATATATGCAGAAACATCACCGGCTTGTGTTTCTACAATAGGTAAAGCTGTCATACTACCTTCCCCTAATTCATTACTTAATTTTGCAGCTCTTTCTAGAAGTCTTGAATGTAAATAGAAAACGTCTCCTGGGTAAGCTTCGCGTCCTGGAGGTCTTCTTAGAAGCAGTGACATTTGTCTATATGCTTGAGCTTGTTTTGAAAGATCATCATAAATTACTAATGTATGCTTTCCTGTATACATAAAATATTCTGCTAAAGCAGCTCCCGTATAAGGCGCTAAATATTGTAAAGTAGCTGGTGAATCAGCATTTTCTGCTACAACAATTGTATATTCCATAGCTCCACGTTGTTCTAGTGTAGTTACTATTTGTGCGACTGATGAAGCTTTTTGTCCTATTGCCACGTATACACAAATAACATTTTGTCCCTTTTGATTTAGAATAGTATCTGTTGCAACTGCCGTTTTACCTGTTTGACGATCTCCTATTATTAATTCTCTTTGTCCTCTACCAATAGGTATCATTGCATCTATAGCCACTAATCCTGTTTGTAAAGGTTCGTAAACAGATCGTCTAGAAATAATACCAGGAGCTGGAGATTCTATTAATCTACTTTCACTAGTACTTATTTCTCCTTTTCCATCTATAGGACGTGCTAATGCGTTTACAACTCTTCCCAAATAATTTTCTCCAACCGGAATTTGAGCGATTTTTCCTGTAGCTTTAACCGAAGCTCCTTCTTGAAGGTTTAAACCATCACCCATTAAAACTGCTCCAACATTATCGGATTCTAAATTAAGAGCAATACCTATTGTACCTTCATCAAATTCTACAAGCTCTCCAGCCATAACTTTTTCTAAACCATAAATTCTAGCTATGCCATCACCTACTTGCAAAACTGTTCCAACGTTTACTATTTTTAATTCCTGATTATATTTTTCAATTTGTTGGCGTATTATTTTGCTTACTTCATTTGGACGAATTTTTACCATAAATTTAAATAATTTTATTTTATAATAGACACAATGCTTATTTAACTCATTAATTTTTTTAATATAAACTTAATATTTTTTAATTTAAAAACATTTTATTTACGTGAAAATGTTTTAGACGACAGTTTTTCTATATTTTGAAGTATAATTTTTTTTTGAGAATTTGAATTTAACTTTTTATTCAATTTTTCAATTGCTTTAGAAAGTGATAAGTTTGCAAGTTTTAAACAAACCTCATTTATTGATTTTTCTTCTTCCAATTTTATAGTAGATAAATTGACTAATTTAAGTCGTTTAATATTTTCTTCAACTGATTCCAGCAATGTTTTCGCTGTTTGAGTAGACAAAATACTTCCTTGATTTCTGATTTGTTCAGCTTTATTTTTAGCTGTTTCAAAATTCTTTTTTGCGAAAGCTAAGTTTTCTTCTGCTTCACGAAATTTGTTTTCTGCGTCTTGTAAATTTTTTAATATAATATCCTTGCGATTTTTTATTATTTCGCCTAATAAAGATAGATTATTTTTAAGATCTTCTTAGAAAACCATACGTGCTTTCTTTAAAGCATATGGCTTTTCTTTTATAATTAAAAATTATATTACGTATATCAATTTGCAAATTTTTGAAATTTGCTTTTAAGTTTTTCTCAGATTGAATGTATTTCTTTTCAATTGTATTTATAGTTAAAGTTTTTGCTTATAAGCTAAATTATTATTTTATTATTATTTTTTATTTTAAGAAGTACTTAATAAAAATAATAAGTTTTTTATCTTATCATATTGATATTTAAGATAACTTTTTATTTATTGAATTAATTTGTTTTTAAATTAATTAAGATATTCTTATCACAAAAGCAATTCTACCATAATATATTAAAACACCAATAACTACCGATAAATTTAAAATATTAGTTTCAAAAACATCTGTATTTATACCAAAACCTTTTTCTTCTGACAAAAAAGTCAACATATTAATATTATTAATTATCACAATTTAATATCTCCAATTATAATACATTTTAGAAAAAATATAAATAAATTTAGTTAATTAAACTAAGTTTATTTGTTGTTTTATTTTTTAAACAAAAGGATTAGCAAATATTATAACTAATGCTACAACAAGTCCATAAATAGTTAACGCTTCCATAAAAGCTAAAGTTAACAATAATGTTCCTCGAATTTTCCCTTCAGCTTCAGGTTGACGCGCAATTCCTTCAATAGCTTTTCCTGAAGCAGTACCTTGTCCTATACCAGGACCGATGGCTCCTAAACCAATAGCTAATCCAGCTCCAATAACAGAAGCGGCACAAATAATAGGATTCATATTTTTCTCCTTATAAAATAAAATATATTTGTTGAATCAAAAATTTGATTGAAAATTTAATAAAATTAAAAAACTAGAATGTGTTTAATCATCTTTAATTATAATCAAAAATAAAAAAAAAAAATTAATGATGTCCTTCCATAGCTTCACCTATATATTTAAGATTATTTTTAATATCTTATTATTCTAAATATGTAATCCTTTTAGTCTATTTTACTTTTGGACTTGTTTAATTATATAAAATTATATTAATCATACAGATCCAGACAATGTTGCAAATATTAAAGCTTGAATACCACTTGTGAAAAGACCTAAAAAAATAAGTGGTATAGGTACAATTAATGGAACTAATGATACTAGTATTAATTAAGTTGTTTATTTTTAGTATAAAAAAAATTATCTATTAAATTTTCTACTTTATTTTAAAATGTAAATGCAAAATTTTATTTTTACTCTCACAACGGCTACTACCAATTCATCGGCCAAAATGTTTCCAAAAAGTCGAAAACTTAATGACAGAGGTTTTGTAAAATCTTCTAATATGTTTATAGGTAATAATATTGGAGTAGGCTGAACGTATTTTGCAAAATAACCTAATAATAATAGAATGTATTTATCTTTAAAATTAGAAATGGTTAATGTATAATACTATATTTGATATTAATTTTGTATTTTGTAATGATTTTATTTTAATTTAAATCTTATTTCCTCTTTTACTAAGACCTGCGTAAAAATATGAAATTGAAGTAAGTAGAGCTAATGCTACTGTTGTGTTAGTTAGATAGATTAGAAATCCTCCGAAAATCTATACATACATTTTAAAATGTATATAGCTTTTTTTTAAGAAAATTTAATAGTTTTTCTTTCCTTTGAAGATTTTTATTGGTTTTCAAATAATAAAATTTCTTTTTTAATTTGTCTTAATATTTTCATAAGCTGGTATGATTATTTTTTCTTAACTAAATAAAAGGATATTCATTTTTATTTTTTGAAAAGTACGGAAAAATTAAATTATTTTAAATAAGCTTGCTTAAGTTCATAAAATTTAATAGACTTTTTGTTTTATAAATAAACTCTTTTGAATTAATTATTTTTAACATCCAAAATATTAGTTTCATAAACACACATATCATTAGTGGGAGCTCCTAATTCGCCATTAGGAAGTTCTATTACTTTCCAAGGTATAAGTGCCCCTGACCAGTTAGATACGAAGATAAACAAAAAAATAGTCCCCAAATAAGGAACCCATTTCAAATACTCTTTTTCTCCTATTTGTGTTTTTGCTATGTCTCTTACAAATTCTGTTACGAATTCAATAAAGTTCTGTCCTGTATCAGGAATTAATTTTAATTCTCTCGTTGTAGTAATACCTAAAATTAATATTAGTAATATTACAATCCAAGTATTTATTAAAACTTGACCGTGGACCTCTAATCCAGCAATAGACCAATAGAAATGTTGTCCAATTTCTTAAAATTTGTAATATATTTTCATAACTTTAAAATTCGTTTTTTTAAATTATTAACTTTTAAAATTATATAATTAATTAAAAATTTTTGGACTATATTTATATTTTTCAAAAATGACTTTTCAAATTTAAAATCTCAAACTATTTTAGTTTAAAAATAAAATTTTTTTAGTTTAGAAATTTTTATTTTCACTTATAACTCTTATTTATTTTAAAATTTTAAAAATCTCAAAACAGTGGAAATTTAGTTGATTTGTTAACCAAAACAATCTTAGACTTTAATTTAATATAAATAAATAGTGTCATTTTATTAAAAGCTTTTATGCTTTAACTTAAGTTTTAAATCGTACTGAAAAAGGAATTTAAAAAAATTAAATTATTCATAGTTATAAATGTATAAATTCATTAAAATTATTTTTTATGTTTATATATAAAAATCCATTTAGATCTAATTATAATTTAAGTAAAAATATTATTTTAATGAGTTAATTGTTTAAAAACCAAAATTAATATATATTATATTGATTTAAATTGCTTCAATTCTCTTAATGTTAACTATTATAGCTGTTTTAATCTATTTTATTTATAGCGTCCGTAAAATTATTTAAAATTAATGAGACTGAAGAAATTGAATCATCATTTGCAGGTATTAAAAAATCTGTTAATGTTGGATCACAATTTGTATCAAGTATAGTGATTAAAGTTATTTTACTTTTGATACATTCTTTTACAGCATTAAGTTCACGATTTTGACCTACTAGTATTACTATATCTGGAATTTTAGTCATATTTTGAATTCCTGATAAATACTTTTCCAATTCTTAAGTTTAAATACTTTCTTTCACTTAAAATTTTTAAAAAGAAATATTCATTAAAATTTATGATAAGAAATTTATTATTTTAGCAACTTAATTAATTTTTAACTCAATAGCCTTTTTCTTTTTTAAAATTAAACTTTCTTTTTTAGTTAATCTTTCTAAACTTCCATCCATTTCTTGCTTAGTATAAAGTATATATTTTTTAGCTACAATCGTTTGCCATTTTAAAAATAACAAAATTAGTTATTAAGTTTATTTAGATTATATATTATTCTTTTTAATTTATAACTACAATGAAACTCACTTAATATTTACTAAAACTATTTTGTAGTTTATAAAATTATTTAGATCATACATAATCGTTTGAATTTATTTATATAAATATTTTTCTAAAACACAAATATTTTTCAATTTTTCAAGGCATTTTTTCATAGTTATCCAATTTGTAATCATTCCTCCTAACCATCTCTGTGTTATATAAAATGAATTACAGTTTTCTGCACAATTTTGTATTATATTTGTAAATTGTTTTTTTGTTCCTACAAATAAAGTCTTCAAGATATAATTTACTAATTTCTTTTTTTTCATAGTATAATATTCTATATTTTTTATCAATATGTTAAAATCAAATTATTATTAATTTAATAAAATATTAAAATTTAGTCACACTTTTTACCAAGTTTAGTTGATTTAGTTAAAAAATTACATGTTTTTTGTAAACATATTAAAGTTTGTAATAAATCAATAATATGTATACCTTTTCTTTCACCATAAATATAAGGACTCATTTTAGGATTCCATTGTTTTATTTGATGCCCTAAATGAACACTTGACATTAACATTTTTTCTAAAGTAACCATTTGTTAAACTCCAATTTTAATTTATATAAAAAAGATATTGTAAAATATATAAAATTTGAATAAATTTTGTTTTTATTTTAAATGCATATTGCAATTAGCTTAAATTCTCGTAAGACGACACCCAGATTCGAACTGGGGGATAAAAGATTTGCAATCTTTGGCCTTACCACTTGGCGATATCGTCTTTTAAATGCTAGGAACCAGATTTGAACTGGTGACACAAGGATTTTCAGTCCTTCGCTCTACCGACTGAGCTATCCCAGCTAAATTAATTATAATAAATTTTATATATTTCTTTTAAATACATAAAATTTTAAATTTTACCAACTTGATTTAGTTACCCCAGGCAATAAACCATAATGTGCCATATCTCTTAAAACATGTCTAGATAAACCAAAAGTTCTATAATAACCCCTAGCTCTACCGGTAATTATACATCTATTTCTTAAAAGTTTTAAAATTTAATTATTTTTATTCTTAATATAAACTCAACTTTGTATTTTATATTTTTAGTAATATGTTCCTATTTTATTTTATTCTTTAGTCTCATAAATATCTTTACTGTTTATAATTAACATAAAATTTTTATTAAACGCATTCAAAAATTTATTTATTGAATCTAAATTTTAATAAACACATTATCCTTGCATTAGAACTATCGCGTGGTAATTTTTGAATTTTTGAATAATAAACTAGTTTTTCTTCAAAAGATTTTGTTTTTTTTATCTTCATTTTTAAATCGTTTCGCAATAACGAATACTTTTTAACAAGTTTTTCACGTTTTTTTTGTCTTTCAATTATACTTTTTTTAGCCATAAAATATCTGTTTTACTATAAATTATTTAATTTAAAATATTTAAAAATAAAAAAAAATTTCACTAAATATTTTACTTTTATTAAAGTTTTTATTATTTTAATAACTTAAAAAATATAATCAAAATAATAAACTCTTATTGCACTTAGCTGGATTCGAACCAGCGCTGTCTTTTCAGAGCGAGATTATGAGTCCCGTGCTATCGTCCACTCTGCCATAAATGCCTTAATTTATTATAAGGCATTTACTTTTGTCTTTGTTTATGTTTGAAATTAGAACAAATAACTATTAAATTTCCTTTTCGTCGGATTAAGGAACATTTTTCACATATTTTTTTCACAGAAGAACGAACTTTCATATTTTTTAAAAATAAAATAATATTGTTAACTTATAACTTTACTTAATATAATAATTTTTTTTTAATTGATCAATCATTTATTTATTTGTTTACCAAATATAAAATAAAATTTCTCCACCAATATTAATAGACTTTGCCATTCGATCCGTTAAAATTCCTTTAGACGTAGATAATATGAATAAATTTATTAATTCTCAATAAAACTGTACAAGCAAGTTTGAATTGCATACAGCTTAAGTTATAATAACCACTAATTTATATTCAAAATAGAACAAGTTTCATATAGACTATTAAAATATAGTCCGATTAAAGTATATTTATATTTTTAAAATACGAAAAATTTAAAAAGTTAAAATTGCTTTATACACTTCCTTTACAAAAATATTATAATTTTAATTTTTTTTATAAATTTATAATTAAATTAAATATTATTTTACGCACAAACAGCGGTTCCTATACCACCTAAAACCTTAGGTATATTTCTACAGTTTACATATACTCTTAAACCTGGTTTACTTATTCTTTTTAAATTTGTTATATAAGGATTCTGCTTAATACCTTTATATTTTAACGTAAGAGAAATATGTTTATTAACAAAACTGTTTTCAGTTAAATATACTGGACCACATTCTTCAAAAGATTCAATAAAACCTTCATCTTTTAAAAGCTTCGTTATACTTAAAGTTAAACAATTTTTTATTATTATAACGGTCGAAGATTTTATCATATTAGCGTTTTTTATTCTTATAAGCATATCGAAAAAGCAAAAATATTGTGCTATAACAAAAAAGAAAATTTAAATACATTTTTATATATATTAAAATATTTTGTAAACTTTTCAAACAATTTAGGATAAACTTTTTCTCACCTTACTATATCAATATTTCCCATTTTAAAAAATTTAATAAATTTTATTGAATTAAAAATAAAAATTCAATTTAAAACATAACTCTTAAATTCACACAAAATTAATTTTTAAAAGGCATTCCTAATTCTTTCAATAAAAATAAAGATTGTTCACGACTTTTTGAATTAGTTACAATACATATGTCCATTCCCTCTATTTTTGTAATTTTATCAAAATCTAATTCTGGAAACATAATTTGTTCAGTCAACCCTAAAGTGTAATTACCTTGCTTATCAAAACTAGTCGTACTTAAACCTTGAAAATCTCTTATCCTAGGCAATGCTAAATTTATAAGCCTATCTAAAAAACTATACATTTTTTCTCCTCTAAGTGTAACAAACATTCCAACTGCCATATTTTCTTTAATTTTGAAACTAGCGATAGCTTTTTTTGATTTTGACACAACAGCAGTTTGACCACAAATCATTTTAAATTCCATTAATAAATTTTCTAAAACCTTAGTATTTTGACAACTTTCATCAAATCCTCTATTTATTATAATTTTTTGTATCTTGGGTATCTCATTATCATTAGAATATAAAAATTTTTCTTTAAGTTTAATAACTACATTTTTTAAATAAAAAGATTTTAGTCTTTGCATATTATTTTAAATAAAATCACCAATCTAATGTATAACATCTAATTATTTGTAAAAATTCTTTTATAAAACCTCAGGAGCAAGAGAGATAATTTTTAAAAAATTTTTATCACGTAATTCACGAGCTATAGGACCAAAAACTCTAACTAAATATTATTAAATTTTTAAAATTTAATAATAAAACATCATTTTAATAACTTAATAATTAATTAAAAAAATTTAATTTTACATCAATTATAGATTATATACACCTCTATATTAAAAATAAATAATGTATAAAAATAATAGTATATATTTTTAATATAATTTATTTAAGTTTTTGTTAATTTTAATGAAAACTCACTAAATTAAAATTTACAAAATCACTACGTTCCTTTAGGTGTTCCATCTGCATTTATTATAATTGCAGCATTCTCATCAAAACGAATCATCATACCACTTTCTCGTCTCAATCCTTTACGAGTTCTAACTATAACAGCTTTTACTACATCCGATTTTTTAACATTCATATTAGGAACAGCTTCTTATAAATATAAAATTAATTTATTTTTTTTTTCATGATTTTAACATTTTTAAACATCTAGAAGTAAAAAGATTAATTTTATACTAATTAATATATTAATTCTCATTTTTACTACAGCTATTATTATTTCTCCTACATTTGCATATTGTCTATTAGAACCTAATATTTTAATGCACATCAATTTTTGTGCGCCTGTATTATCAGCAACATTTAAATAACTTTGTGGTAAAATCATAATTTATTATTAGAAAAAATTATTAAAATCTAAAGTTTACATAAAAAATTATATAAATATGTAATAAAGAGTAATTTATCCTTTCAAAAATCTAACTTGTTAATTTTTTATTACTATTCTAGTTTTTATAGGCATTTTATACGCTGCAATCTTCAAAGAAGACTTAGCTAAAATTTCAGAAATACCAGAAACTTCGTACAGTATTTTACCTGTTTTTACTACGGCAACCCAGTATTCTACGTTTCCTTTTCCAGATCCCATTCTCGTTTCAGCAGCACGAAAAGTTACGGGCTTATCAGGGAATATTCTTATCCAAAGTTTTCCACCTTTTTTGGCATAACGAGTTATAACTCGGCGTTGTAAATAAAAATATTTTTTAGTTACTTAACAAAATAAATTATGAAGTAAATTGATAAGAATTATTAAATTTTAAAATTATTTTTCACACAGCTGATTCTATTTGCCTTGAAGTAATCCATCCAGGTTCCATTGCTTGTAAATAAGTAAATTTTTCTTTAAAAACCTTACAAGCATTATCTAAATGCATAAGGCTTTATGTATTAATAATAAAGATTATATTAACTATATAAATCAGAATAATTTTATCTTTATAAAATTGTTCAAATACGTTATCAAATTTAAGAAAATTTTAATTTTTATTTTTATTTTAATACGAATAAATGCAATAAAAAAAATTAATCTAAATTAAAAATAAATTAAAAACTATATTTATTTATAATGCTCATACAATTATTTTATAATAATAAATTATATAATAAATTTCAATTCTTCATACTATCATGAAACATCATTTTTGAAATATTTTTATTCATATCGCAAATGCATATTCACCAAAAGAAACTTTATCTATGATATAACTAAAAAGCTTAATTTATTAGTTTTTTTAAAAGATATATAATTTTAATAAATAAAACTTATATTTTAAATTTATTAAAATATAAACTAACTACGTAAATCAAACAAATATTTTACCAGTCATTTTTCCTCTGTGATGCTTACGATATTTTGTTTTTTTAGGACTTAACATAAAAAAAATATAAAAATAATAAATTTTTAAATAAAAATAGTAATTTAAATTTCAAAAGCAACAATTTTTATGTAATAGAAATAAAGTCGAAAAAAAATACTTATTATAACTCAATTTACTAATATTTACTAATTTTAATTCCTTATCATTCAATAAATACTTACAATGAGCACAAAGACCTTTTTGTTTATTGTATAATATACTATAAATTCCAATAAAATTATATTGAGATTTTTTAAAATTAATTTTAAAACATTTTTTTTGATTATAAATATTAAAAATAGTTAATAAATTATGAATACGATAATCAATTTTAAATTTTCCTTTTAAATGATGTGACATCAGTATTAAAATTTTTCCTGAAGTTAAATCTATAGAAAAAAATTTCCACGTACCATTAAAATTTTTCCAATACTTATTATAAATCCAAGTATTTGTGCGTCTAGGATGACATCTTTTAACAAATGTCCAAAGTATTTTATTAAGATAAATATCCAACGAACTAGACAATATTTTATAAAATTTTGAAACTTTAAAATAAATTTTCCACTCAACTATTTTGGAATTTATTATACAAATTAATTGATATATACTTTTATTTTTGTAATTCTTTAAAATATTCTTTAATTTTCTTCTATAACTTCTAACATAATTTTTACTACATTCTTTTATAAAACATCCAGACTTAGACTTTTTAAAATTCCATTCTTCAGACAAATTAAAATTACTTCGTAGAGATTTAGTATATGAATTTTTTTCAATAATATTAAAACCCCTAGCAAATAAAAATTCATCTAGAATTTTTTTAACAATAAAACTAGAATTAAAATTATTAGTTATAAGAAAAATTTCATTTAAATTACGAACTAAATAATAAGAAATCTTCTTTTTCTTATTAGTTCCTATTTGTTTAAGAATAAAAGATTCCGTAAACTAAGCATTATAAAATACTCGTTATCAAACTGTAAAGATGATTTAAAAACCATATACAGCTTTCTGACTTGACTAAAATCAAAAAATAGTATCCTTCGTAATTAAAAATTGAAATTTAATTATATTTTAGTAACTAGTAATAGTTTAATTAATCTTATAATCATATAACAAATTGCTTAATTAAAAAGTTTAACAATTTAAATTAATTTCTGCAATTGAAATATCAAAAAAATCTTAAATAGACAAAAAAAGAAACTTTATTCTTACTAACTTAACTAATTCACACTAAACTATTAAGCATATAATCTACTAAAGATAAATATATTTTATTTTCATCCTTTAATAAATTAGATTTATGTATTATTAAATTATTAATAATTTTTTTTATAAAAGGTAAATTTCTAATTATCCAATAATTTGTTCGATAATTCCATAAACAACATGAACTTATTTTTACTAATACTTTTTCCTTATTTATTTGTTTTGAAAATATATTTTTTAACTCCATTAAAAAGTCATAATGAATTCTATAAGGCCTATAATTAAAACTATATTTAGTAGAATTTGTTTCTATAAAAGGAAATAATGCACAATGCCAAACATATTGAAAGATCTTATAATACAAATCTTGAACACTATAATAAAAAGATAAACCACTATCTTTAAATATATAATATCTATTATAATCATAATTAATTAAATAATTATAATTATAAATGACTTGAAATATTTCTTCTAATGTTAGAAACTTATTCTGATAATTTTCAGTTAATATATCTTCAATAGCTTTTATTTTTAAAAATAAATTACTAACTAACAACTTTTGATAATAATACATAAGAAAAAAGTCAGATTTTTTAGTGGCTAAATAAATTCTATGCTGCAAATAAAATTTTTTATTTTCAAAAAAAGTTATCTAATTTTATGACTCTTTTTCATTTTAGAATTAAAAATTTACCCTTTTTATCAACAATGAAAAGTTTCAATTAAAAATTTTTAATAAAATTGAATAAAACACAAATAACCTTACAATTTATTCGTTTGATAACTAATCTATTAAATAATAAAAAATAAAAATATGCTTTAACTATCATAACAATTTCAGAAATATAAAAATTAAATTTAACTAAATTTTTCTTTTGAAACAATCTTCTAATATTAAATACCCAGTTTAAGCTATATATATCCAGATCTTAATTCCCAATATTCCATATAAAGTTTTTGTAAATTGAAATACTTTTTTAAATTAAAAAATAATTACAAAACATTTATAATTGAAATTAATATAAATAAATTTTTAAGAATAAATATTATTCACAAGAGCCTTATAATTACAATAATCGATATTCGCTTTAATAGTATGTAAAGGAACCTGACCTTCCCTAATCCATTCAGTTCTAGCAATTTCAGCACCATTTAATCGACCGGCAACTTGAATTTTTATACCATTAATTCCAGCTTTTTGCGATTTCAAAATGGCTGCTTTCATAATTCTACGAAAAGGTACCCTTTTCTCAAGTTGTTGACGAATAAAATCTGCTAATAATTTTGCATTCGTATCTGGATTAATAATCTCAATTACATTCATGGTAATGTTTCTATTAGAAAATTTTAAAAGTAAATTTTTAGAAAGCTTATTTTTAAGTTCATAGAGTCTTGAACCATTAGTTCCCAAAATTAAATTGGCTTTTGTAACAGATATATTTATAGTCAAAAAATCTAATCTACGTTTAATTTCTATATCCGATATACACAACTCTGATAACTCATTATAAATAAAATTTCTAATAAAAATATCTTCCTTAACAAACAAAAAATAATTTTTTGATTTAGAATACCATAAAGATTTATGTTCTTTAGAAAATAAAAAATATTTTTTTAAAAGTTGATTTTTATTCTCTTAATAAACTATACAAGCGAAATTTCAAGCATATAGCTTTTTTTAATTTACTATTAAATAATATATACAAAATATATTTCATTTGACCTTTTTAAATAAAAAGGTTCGAAAAACACTTTTTAATAAGAAAAAACAAAAAATTAAATATTACATATATTATTTTTATTTACATCTACAAATATAAAATATACATCAGATAAATTTTTTAAAATTATAACTTAAAATTCGTTAACATTTAAAATATTTTAAATTATAAAGCGACTTTAATTATTATAAACCATAAAAATTTATAATTTTATTATTAATTAACTTTTTCTGCAAATCAGTTCAAAATATAAAATAACAATTAGAAAACTATGTTAAGGTCAATAAGAAATAAGATATAAATTTATTTAAAATTGTTAAAAAACACAATAGTAATACCTATTCGAAAACCCAAGGGATGAACTTTTTGACCCATATAAAAAATAATATAATTAAAAATAAAAAATGATTTTCTATAAATTAACACAAAATTAACTTAAAAATATTTTTTATAATCAAATTTTTGAAACTTTGAGTTAAATAGAGATTTAGAAAACTTCTCCTTTAAAAATCTATATGAGCAAAATTAATTACATAAAGCTTAAACAATATTTAAAAATACTAAAAATTTAATAAATTATAAAATTTTTATCCAAAATTTATATTTATATTAAAATTATAAAAATAAAGATGTCTGCTTAAAATAAAATTATTTAAAAAATAAGATTTATTTTTATAATACCAAATTATGTAAATACCTAATTTCAAATAATAAAAATATTAAAATATTAAATTTTTTATTAATTAAATTATATTATCAAAAAATAAATAATTTCAGACTACACTAATTATATGAGATGTTTGTTTTTTTATAGGAAAACCTCTTCCTTGAGCATGAGGACAAAAACGTTTCAAAATAGGACCACTATCTACTCTCGCTTCTATTATTTTTAAAGAACTTGGTAAAGAAGTCACATTAAACATTTGGTTATAATTACTAACAGCTGAATTTAAAACTTTTGAAATAATCGGAGAACTTTTTAAAGGCAAAAATTTTAACAAAATAAATGCTTCTTCACAAGTACGATCAGTTAGTTGATTTAAAACCCTTCTTATTTTAGAAGGTGACATTCTAATATATCTTGAAAAAGATGTAGCTTCTAATTTTTCTTTTTTTCTCATAAATAGATAAATATATAAAAATCTTCTCTTTAACACTTGAAAAAATAATAAAATATTATCAAGCGCAAATTTTAGTTTAAATTAACAACCTATAAATAATTTAAATATTTTTAACAAATTATTAAGAGACAAAATTTCTTTATTTTTTTAAAAATATTAAAAAATATAAAACTTATTAAGCTATAAAAAATAAAGATAACCTTTATTTTAAAAATTTATAAGCAAATAAAACAAAAAATTTTCTATACTCTCATAGAAATCAAAACTTAACTCATTTCTAAATAAAAAAAGAACTTAGCGCTTAACTTTTTTATCTGTTTTTACATGTCCTTTAAAAGTTCGAGTTTGTACAAACTCACCTAATTTTAGTAGATAATTTCTTTGAAGACTATTCCCATTTAATATCAAAAAATAACGCCAATATAATACACTGCTATTCTATTAAAACAAAATTAATTAAATAAAAAAAATTCTAAGTAAAACACAAATGTCCAATCATTTGATCTGAAATTAATATTGGAATATGTTCCTTACCATTATAAACAGCAATAGTATGCCCTATCATCAAAGGCAATATCGTTGAAGAACGAGACCAAGTCAATATAACAACTTTTCGATTTTTAGATTAAAATCTATATATACAATACAATAAGCTAAAAGCATTAAAATTTAAATAAAATTAATTCAGTAAATCTTAAAAAAATCAAACGAATTATTTGAATTTAACAACTGTATTTTCTTTAATAAGGAATTTATTATAAACGGACCTTTTTTAGATGAACGAGACATTTTAAATATAAAACATTATACTTATAGAATACTACGGAACTACAAGCTTCTTAAATAAAATAAAAAAACAAAAATATTTAAACTTATAAAAAATATTTATTCAAACAACAAAAATTATATACCTTTTCTAGAACGCAAAATGTATATATTACTATAACGTTTAGATTTTCTAGTTTTTTGTCCTAAAGCCGGTTTGCCCCAAGGAGTAACAGGTCTACTTCTACCAATGGGACTTCGACCTTCTCCACCACCATGAGCATGATCGCAAGGGTTCATTACAACACCTCTAACCTTAGGAGTTTTACCTAACCAACGCTTTCTACCAGCTTTTCCAAGTATTACGTTAGAAGCATCCAAATTACCAACCCTACCAATAGTAGCCCAACAAAATTTTTCTAACATTCGAACTTCACTTGAAGGAAATTTTAAGGTTATAAACTTTCCTTCTTTTGCTAAAATTTGTGCAAAACTTCCAGCAGAACGTGCTATTTTGCCACCTTGACCAGGGTTAATCTAGAAAATTTCGATCCACGAAAAAATCTGAAAATAAACTGAACACAAAATTTTCACTTTATTCAGCTTTAAAACGAAATATTAAAAAAGAATTTAATCTATCATTATAATCCCTTAAATGAAAATGTAATTGACTGTTTTCGTTAAATTTCCTAATGTACATACAAAATTACTCTCAAAAAATTTAGAATCAATTCTTAAACAAAAATTTTTGATTTATTAAAAATTGCAATTCTTTGCTATACAAAAAATGATCTAATTCATATAATTTATTTATACTCTGTTTTAGATATATCAGAAAAACAAAATATTAATTAAAAAATTTATCACGAAATTATCGTAAAATTTAACAAAATTTATATCTATAATAAATATAACAAAAGCTTTTATTAATAATTATATATAAATTGCTAATTTTCCAGTTCAAACTCGAAACTCAACATTATGTATATCTGTTCCTAAAGGAATTTTATTTATTGGAAGAGCATTTCCTATCTTTATATTAGTATTAAAATCTGAACATATAATATCTCCTATAGATAACCCATTAGGATGAAGTATATATCTTTTTTCACCATCAGTATAAAATAATAAAGAAATTCTAGCATTCCTATTAGGATCATATTCTATACTAAAAACCTTAGATAAAACACCGAGTTTATCTCTTTTAAAATCAATTCGTCGATATAAACGTTTATGTCCACCACCTATATTTCTACTAGTAATAAATGTTGATAATAATTATCTCAAAAGTAATGTACAAGAAATATTTTTCATACAATACTAAGAAAAACGTTCCTTAAATAAATTTATACTAAAATATAAATACTAAAATGATTTAAGGAAATATAATGTTTTATATTTTATTTAGAAATATTTTAATCCAATTTATATTTATATTTTTTTCAAAATAAAATGAATTTCTCATAATTAAAAGAATTTAGCAAACAGTGTTTAATTAGCTTCTATTAAACAAAAAAATACAAGAAAAAATTTCCCATTAATAAAATTAAAGTTATAATCATCTCAACGTTTCATACTACCCCTTTGATTACGACCTTTTGCATTATGCAAAAAAAAAGTCAATTTGTTTAAAAAGATTAAAAATTTATCTAATAAAAATTAACAAATAAAAAAAAAATGTTTCTTTTATTAATATTATTCTTTAAAAATAATTTTTAAATTTTTAAAACACATTCTGGCTTTATTTTTGTAATTTCATTAAAAAGACTTACCGAACGATTACGCGTACCTGAAGAATAAGTAGATTATATCCCTTCTAAATTTGCGCCTGCACAAATAATTATGCACAACAACTTTTAAAATTTTTACTTTTTAGGAAATTAAAAAAATAAATTCCTTCTCTAAATATTAAAATAAAAAATTTTAAATATTATTTTGTCTATTATAAATATTTAAAAAAGTAAAATATTTCTTAACTTTTATCTAATATACATTTTATATTATAAATAAAAATAAAAAATTTAAGTCTAATAAAAAATATAAAACTTTTTGGATTAAATCAATAAAATAATATGCTGCTCAAAATTTTTGATATATAAAAAGTTTCAAAACGCACTATATGCTTTAAAAAAACGAATAGACATATTTGAAAAAAAATTATAAAAAATTACGAGTTTATTTATACCAATATCTAAATTATAACAAAATTAAGTATTATTTAATATAAAAAATAATTAAATTTATTAATAATAAGAAAAAACACACCACTATATAATACTACAAGGAAAAAAAAGGAATTGTTTTGTCACCCATTTAAAAATAAATTTTAAATTTTTTATATAATATTAAATATATAAATATTGTTTAAATTAAAAAATAGAAGATCGCCTTATTTTATAACTTAGTAAATACTAAATTTTAACCTCAAAATTTTTAGAAATACACGTTTATAAGAATTTTTTAATCCTTTAAATTTTCCAAGACGACGAGATTTTCCAGGCAACAAATAAGTATTAATTGAAACTATTTTTACATCAAAAACCTCTTCAACTATCAATTTTATTTTTAATTTAGTTTAAAAGTCAATTTTAGAAGCTAAAAAGGACAGGAAAAATTAAAAAATATCTAGCATCTATTTAGATCAAAATTTTAATTATATTGAAAAAATAATTCACAAAAGTTTAGGATCCACATTAAAAACAAATACATTATTTTGTAACATTTTATTAGTTTTGGGCGTCAAAACCTGAAATTTGAAAAAAGATTATATTAAATTCCTAAAAAAATAAAGTAAATTTATCTAAAATTTTAATCAATAATACAAACGAAATTGTCCAAAAGGGTACTAATCCTTTTAAAATCACAATTAAATCAATCATAAAATAAATATATTAATATTGAAATTTTTTAAAATAAAATTCAAAATTTAAAAAAATAAAAAAGACAAACATAATAAAAACTCATTAAATAATCCTAAAAAACTCATAGTATTTTATTTACTTTGTTTAAATAAATAAAATACTATAATTCTACAAATCTTATAAAGATGACCCTAAGCCAGAATAAGATCCATAAAAGAAAAGAGCTAACAAAGCAATGGCAGCTAAACCTACAACTGTACCAACTAACCACAAAGGAATTCTTCCAGTAGTTCCCGAATTAGACATAAAATTTTCTCCAAAAATTTTTGACAAAACTATTAATATTTTAATACATTCTTATATATTTACTGTTAAATATAAATCTTAGTTAAAAATATAACTAGAAAATAAAACAGCTAAAACAAAAATCAATAATAAACCCCAATATAAACTTGTTCGATTTAATTCTACTGTTTGTTTGTTTGGATTTGGTTGAACCATAAAAATTAATTTGTATAAATAAACTTAAATAAATAAAATTCAAAAATATTTTTGAATGTGGATTTGTATAATAAAAATTTAAAATAATTTATCTATAATTTATAATAAATTATAAACACTTAGCGTTGAATAAATTGCATTGCTGATATAGATCCAATAAAAAAAACTGTTGGTATAGCTAAAGCATGAACGGCTAACCAGCGAAATGTAAAAATTGGATATGTTATTACTTTATTAGTTGTCATAAATTTTATTTAATTAATTGATCCATTTGTTCTAAAGCATTAAAACGATCAGAAATCAAAGGAATTTCTTGTCGTGTTTCGGTAAAGTATTCATTGGGACGAGGTGTTCCAAAAATATCATAAGCAAGACCTGTGCTTACAAAAATCCATCCTGCAACAAATAATGAAGGTATAGTAACACTATGTATTACCCAATAACGAATACTAGTAATAATATCAGAAAAAGGACGTTCTCCTGTAGAACCCGCCATATTAAAATCTCCTGTAAAGTTTAATGTAAAATAATTTTTACATCATAAATTTTCAAATTACTATATTCTTAAAATTATCTATTTATACTGAAGAAAAAAGCATATTAACCAAACTTAGCTGAAGTAGAAGCAATTAAAAATGCAGCATAAGTAAAAATATACCCTACTGAAAAGTGTGCCAAACCAACAAGACGCGCCTGAACAATTGATAATGCCACAGGTTTATCCTTCCATTTAATAACATTAGTTATAGGACTACGTTCATGTGCCCAAACTAAAGTCTCGATTAACTCTTGCCAATAACCTCTCCAAGAAATCAAAAACATAAATCCAGTAGCCCAAACTAAATGACCAAATAAGAACATCCAACCCCATACTGCCAAACTATTCATTCCAAAAGGATTATAACCGTTTATCAATTGTGAAGAATTTAACCATAAATAATCACGAAGCCATCCCATTAAATAAGTAGAAGATTCATTAAACTGATTAACATTGCCTTGCCATAACGTTATATGTTTCCAATGCCAATAAAAAGTTGTCCATCCTATAGTGTTTAACATCCAAAACACAGCTAAATAAAAAGCATCCCAAGCAGAAATATCACAAGTACCACCACGACCAGGACCATCACAAGGAAAACTATAACCAAAATCTTTTTTATCTGGCATTAATCTTGATCCACGAGCATCTAATGCACCCTTAACTAAAATTAAAGTAGTAGTATGTAAACCTAAAGCAATCGCATGATGAACTAAAAAATCTCCAGGACCTATTTGTAAAAACAAAGATCCTGAAAGATCATTAATTCCATTTAACCAACCAGGCAACCAAATGCTTTTCCCTGCAGAAAAAGCATTACTAGCATTAGAATTAAGTAATAAATCAAAACCATAAATAGATTTACCATGTGCGGACTGAATCCACTGTGCAAAAACAGGTTCAATCAAAATCTGTTTTTCAGGTGTTCCAAAAGCTTGCATAACGTCATTGTGAACGTATAAACCTAAAGTATGAAAACCTAAAAATAAAGAAACCCAACTCAAATGTGAAATAATTGCTTCTTTGTGATTTAAAATACGATCTAATACATTGCCTTTATTTTTTTCACTATCGTAATCCCTTACAAAAAAAATTGCACCATGAGCAAAAGCACCTGTCATAATAAAACCTGCTATATATTGATGATGAGTATATAATGCAGCCATTGTAGTGTGATCTTGAACTAAAAATGCATAAGGAGGTAAAGAATACATATGCTGAGCAACTAACGATGTAATAACACCCAAAGCAGCTAAAGCTAAACCTAATTGAAAATGCAAAGAGTTATTAACTGTTTCATACAACCCCTTATGACCTTCACCTAATTTACCACTAGGAGCTTTGTGAGCATTCAAAATTTCTTCCATGCTATGTCCAATACCAAAATTAGTTCTATACATATGTCCTGCAATGATGAATAAAACAGCTATAGCTAAATGATGATGAGCTATATCAGTAAGCCATAAACTTTTTGTTTCAGGATGAAAACCACCTAGAAAAGTCAAAATAGCAGTTCCTGATCCTTCTGAAGTACCAAAAATATGGTTTACAGTATCTGGATTTTCTGAATACACAGACCAATTACCACTAAAAAATGAACTTAAACCTGAAGGATGAGGTATTGTACCCAAAAAATTATCCCAACGAACATGTTGACCACGTGATTCTGGAATAGCTACATGTATAAGATGACCAGACCATGCTAATGAACTAGTACCAAATAAACCACCAAGATGATGATTCATTCTAGATTCAGCATTTTTAAACCAAGATACACTAGGATTAAACTTTGGTTGTAAATGTAACCAACCTGCAAACAATGCTAAAGAAGCCAATAGTAACAAAAATATCGAACCATTAAACAAATCAACATTTGTACGCATACCTATAGTATACCACCATTGATAAACACCTGAATAAGAAATATTTACTGGAGCTCCTATTTGACTTTTTGTAAATGCATCTATTGCGGGTTGACCAAATTGAGGATCCCATATAGCATGTGCAACAGGTCTAATATGTAAAGGATCCGTTATCCATTGTTCAAAGTTACCTTGCCAAGCAACGTGAAAAAGATTACCAGACGTCCACAAAAATATAATAGCTAATTGACCAAAATGAGAAGCAAAAATTTTTTGATAAAGATTTTTTTCTGTCATTCCATCATGACTTTCGAAATCATGAGAAGTAGCAATACCAAACCAAATACGACGAGTAGTTGGATCTTGAGCTAAACCTTGGCTAAATTTCGGAAATTTGGTTGCCATAAATTTGACCTCCTTTTAAATAAATTCATTTAAACCTTTTTTACTATATAAATAATTAAATAAAAATTAACTTCATATTTTTTATCCTACAGAAATTATTCTAGCTAAAAAGAATGACCAAGTAGTAGCAATACCACCTAATAAGTAATGAGCAACACCTACAGCACGACCTTGAGTAATACTTAATGCTCTTGGTTGGATATTTGGAGCAACTTTCAACTTATTATGAGCCCATACAATTGATTCAATAAGTTCTTGCCAATAACCACGACCACTGAAAAGAAACATCAATGAAAAAGCCCATACAAAATGCGCTCCTAAAAAGATTAATCCATATGCAGATAATGCAGAACCATAAGATTGAATTACTTGAGACGCTTGCGCCCATAAGAAATCACGAAGCCATCCATTGATAGTAATAGAACCTTGAACAAAATTACCACCAGTTATATGTGAAACACCATTTGAAGTCAAAGAACCCCAAACGTCTGATTGCATTTTCCAACTAAAATGAAAAATGGCAACTGAAATTGAATTATACATCCAAAATAAACCTAGAAAAATATGATCCCATCCAGAAACTTGACAAGTACCACCACGACCAGGTCCATCACAAGGAAATCTGAAACCTAAATTTGCTTTATCTGGAATCAAACGAGAACTTCTAGAAAATAAAACTCCCTTCAAAAGAATTAAAACAGTCACATGAATTGTGAACGCATGAATATGATGAACCATGAAATCAGCAGTACCTAAATTTATAGGCATCATTGCAATTTTACCTCCGACAGATACAATGTCTCCCCCCCAAACTGGAGTAGTAGATAAATCCGCATTAATAGCAGTTAAATTAGGAGCTAGATAATGTGTATTCTGAATCCATTGTGCAAAAATAGGTTGTAACTGAATTGCCGTATCTGAAAACATATCCTGAGGACGTCCTAAAGCAGACATAGTATCATTATGAATATACAATCCAAAACTATGTAAACCTAAAAATATACAAACCCAATTTAAATGTGAAATTATAGAATCTCTATGAGAAAGCACTCGATCCAACAAATTATTATAATTACTAGCAGGATCATAATCCCTAACCATGAATATAGATGCATGCGCAGCTGCTCCTACTATACAAAAACCTCCAATCCAAAAGTGGTGTGTAAACAATGACAATTGTGTTCCGTAATCTGTTGCAAGATAAGGATAAGGTGGCATAGAATACATATGCTGAGCAACTATAATAGATAATGAACCAAACAAAGCCAAATTAAGACTCAATTGTGCATGCCAAGAATTAGTAAAAATTTCATAAAGACCTTTATGACCTTCACCAGTTAAAGGACCTTTATGTGTTTCCAACAATTGTTTCATGCTATGTCCTATAGCCCAATTAGTTTTATACATATGACCAGCAAATATGAATAGTACAGCTAATGCTAAATGATGATGAACAACATCTGTTAGCCATAATCCACCAGTAACAGGATTTAATCCTCCACGAAAAGTCAGAAAATCAGAATAATCTGCCCAGTGTAAAGTAAAAAATGGAGATAAACCTTTTTCAAAACTAGGATATAATTGAAACATTAATGATTTATTTAAAATAAATTCATGAGGTAAAGGAATTTCAGTTGGATTTACTCCAGAATCTAAAAGTTTATTTATAGGTAACGAAACATGTATTTGATGACCAGCCCAAGATAAACAACCTAACCCTAGTAAACCACTTAAATGATGATTCATCATTGATTCAACATTTTGAAACCATTCTAACTTAGGAGCTGCTTTATGATAATGAAACCATCCAGCAAAAAATAATAATGCTGAAAAAATAAGACCACCTATAGCTGTCACAAACAATTGAAATTCTGAAGTAATACCTGCAGCACGCCAAATTTGAAACAAACCTGATGTTATTTGCAATCCTTGAAAATTACCACCAACATCACCATTTAAAATTTCTTGACCTACTACGGGCCAAACAACTTGTGCACTAGGCTTAATATGAACGGGATCTAATAACCAATTTTCATAGTTAGAAAATCTAGCTCCATGAAAAAACATACCACTTAACCATATTTCAATAACTGCTAACTGACCAAAATGAGCACTAAATATCTTTCTAGAAATATCTTCTAAATCAGTAGTATGACTGTCGAAATCATGTGCATCTGCATGTAAATTCCAAATCCACGTAGTAGTATTAGGACCTTTAGATAATAAACGAGAAAAATGTCCAGGTTTTGCCCATTTTTCAAATGATGTTTCAACAGGATTACTAGTAAAAGTAACTTTTACTTTTTTCAAACTTTGCTCCGGAGGAGTAATTGTCATAAAATATTTATAAACGAAAACTAAACACCTACCCTAAATAAACTAATTAATGAGTTGACTGGGATTCGAACCCAGGACCGATCGGTTAAAAGCCGAGTGCTCTACCAGCTGAGCTATCAACTCAAAACAAAACTGATTCTGATTTACCATTTTTTGTTTTCAATTAATTCAAAGAAGTATTATCACTTCTCATATATTGCAAATAAGCTGTAAAAAACAAACCACAAACAGTTATCGGAATCAATCCTAAAATAATTCCTGACAATAATGTTTCTACCATATAATATAAATAAAACTATTTAATAAACAAATATAATCAATTAAAAATTAATTATAACTTTCTAAAATACAAAAAATTCGGAATTGACGGGACTTGAACCCGCAACTTCCGCCTTGACAGGGCGGTGCTCTAACCATTGAACTACAACTCCAAGTAATCAGTATATATTATATAATAATTACACAAATTAATTTACGTAATTATAAATCTTTTGCATTAGGATTTCGTCCAGGATCATTAGATAAAAATCCAAAAATAAAAAGTGAAATAAAGAATATAACTAAAGTATAAACAAGTATTTTTAATGTTAACATGTTATTGTTGTAATTGTAAAAAAATATTTTAAAAGCATACGACTTATACATTATAACAAAAAATTAAAATAAATGATAAAAAGGAATAAATTATAAAGAGTTGGAATATTAAAAATTATAAAAACTGTCATAAAATGACTAGAATCAAACGTGGATTTGTAGCAAAAAAAAGACGAAAAAAAATATTAAAACTAAATAAAAGCTTCAGAGGATCACATTCAAGATTATTCACCACAGCTAATCAACAAAATATGAAATCTTTAAGATATTCATATTTTGACCGCAGAAAAAAAAAAAGAAATTTTAAAAGCTTATGGATTAAACGTATAAATAGCACTACTAAAAAATTTGGCATAAATTATAGTCAAATAATAAACAAATTAAAAATTAAAAAAATTATATTAAACAAAAAAATTATATCAGAAATTCTTTTGAAAGATGAGAAAATATTTCAAAAACTTTTAGAAGTCTAAAAAAGTAATAATCTTATAATAAATAAATTAGAGCGAAAATTTATAAAAAATAAATTAAAAAAATTGATATTTAAAATGCCTACTATAGAACAACTAATACGTTTTCAAAGAAAAAAAATAAAAAAAAAAACAAAATCACCAGCTTTAAAATTATGTCCACAAAAAAGAGCTATCTGTACTAGAGTATATACAACCACTCCTAAAAAACCAAATTCAGCATTAAGAAAAGTGACACGTGTAAGGTTACCTTCTGGATTAGAAGTGACAGCATATATACCAGGAATAGGGCACAACCTACAAGAACACTCAGTAATATTAATACGAGGCGGTAGAGTAAAAGACTTACCCGGTGTAAGATATCACATAATAAGAGGTTGCTTAGATTCAGCCGGTGTTAAAAATCGCAAAAATGGAAGATCTAAATATGGAGTAAAACGTCCTAAATAATCAAAAAAGTTATAAGAGTAAAGTTTAATATGCTATGAAAAAAATAAAATTATTTTCATACTAAAATTAATTAAATAGTTTATATGTCTAGAAGAAAAAAATCAAAAAAAAGAATTATAACTCAAGATGCTGTATATAATAGTATACTTGTTAATATGATGATAAATAAAATTTTATTAAAAGGTAAAAAAAATATTGCACAAAATATACTATATGAAGCAATGAAAAATATTCAAGATTCTATTAAACAAGATCCTTTAGAAATTTTAAAAAAAGCTGTGTTAAATGTAACTCCAGTAATAGAAGTTAAATCACGTAGAGTCGGAGGAGCTACTTATCAAGTACCTACAGAAGTTAAAAATGAACGTGGAAATAGTTTAGCTTTAAAATTTCTAATAAAATCAGCTAGAAATAGACCTGGTAAAAATATGATAGCAAAATTAGGAAATGAAATCATTGATGCATATAATAATACAGGAAATTCAATTAAAAAAAAAGAAGAAATGCATAAAATGGCTGAAGCTAATAAAGCTTTCACAACTTTAAGATTCTAAAAAAAGTAAAAGTGTTAAAGGAAAAAGAATTAAAAAATTTTAATAATATCATACTTACCAAAATCAAAATTTAGTGAGAATAATAATATCTTTCTTATAAACATACCTATAAACTAATTATTTTTAAAAATAAAAAAATTATATTCATTAAAAAAGTCAATATAAACTAAAAAAAATTAAAATAGCTATGGCACGTCAAAAATTTGAACGTACAAAACCACATATAAATATAGGAACAATAGGACATGTAGATCATGGAAAAACTACTTTAACAGCAGCTATAACAATGGCTTTAGCAGCTACCGGAAACTCAAAAGCTAAAAAATATGAAGATATTGACTCAGCTCCTGAAGAAAAAGCAAGAGGAATTACAATAAATACAGCCCATGTAGAATATGAAACAAAGAATCGTCATTATGCACATGTAGACTGTCCAGGACATGCTGATTATGTAAAAAATATGATAACAGGAGCTGCCCAAATGGATGGCGCAATATTAGTTGTATCTGGTGCGGACGGGCCAATGCCACAAACTAAAGAACATATATTATTAGCAAAACAAGTGGGAGTACCTAATATAGTTGTATTTTTAAATAAAGAAGATCAAGTAGAGTATGAATCACAAAATTTCAAAAATTAAAAAAAACTTTATTCAAAATTTTATTCAAAATGAAATGTCATGTTTTAATAAAAATGAACCTAAGATTGTAACAAAACTGATAAAGAATTATTAGAATTAGTAGAACTAGAAGTAAGAGAAACATTAAACAATTACGAATTTCCTGGAGATGATATTCCTGTTGTTTCCGGATCAGCTCTGTTATCAGTTGAAGCATTAACTCAAAACCCAAAAATAATAAAAGGTGAAAACAAATGGGTTGACAAAATTTTAGATCTTATGGATAAAGTAGACACATACATACCAACACCTGTACGTGATACTGACAAAGATTTCTTAATGGCAGTAGAAGATGTATTTTCAATAACAGGAAGAGGAACGGTAGCTACAGGAAGAGTAGAAAGAGGAACAGTCAAAGTTGGAGAAACAGTAGAACTAGTTGGTTTAAAAAATACTCGCACTACTACCGTTACAGGCCTTGAAATGTTTCAAAAAAGTTTAGACGAAGCACTTGCTGGTGATAATGTAGGAATATTATTACGTGGAATTCAAAAAAATGATATAGAAAGAGGAATGGTAATATCTAAGCCAGGAACAATAAATCCACATACAAAATTTGATTCACAAGTTTATATTTTAACTAAAGAAGAAGGTGGTAGACATACACCATTTTTTGAAGGATACAGACCACAGTTTTATGTTAGAACAACAGATGTTACAGGAAAAATAGAATCTTTTAGATCTGATAATGATAGCCCAGCTCAAATGGTAATGCCTGGAGATAGAATAAAAATGGAAGTTGAATTAATTCAACCTATAGCAATAGAATTGAGATTCACTTAAAAATTTACAAAAATAAATAGATATTTAAATTTTTCTTGAATATATTAAAATTTTCAAAAAAATAAAAATATAATTAGATTTTAAAAAAGGTATGAGATTCGCAATAAGAGAAGGTGGAAGAACCGTGGGTGCTGGTATAGTATTAACTATTATAAAATAAATTAGAATAACTTATGAAAATTGACATTAACGAAACAAAATTTGACAAAGAAATATTAATAGAAAAAATAGAAGAAAATAACAAAATAATAAAATACAGCTTTAATACAATTATGTTATTAGGAGCTTTTTCATTTCTTATAGTAGGAATATCTAGTTATATCAATTATAATTTAATACCTTTTTTAAAAGCTGACGACATAATTTTTTTTCCACAGGGAATAACAATGTGCTTATATGGAATAGCAGGTACAATATTAAGCATCAATCAATTTAAAATCCTACTATTAAAAGTTGGAGAAGGATACAACGAATTCAATAAAAAAAATGGAAATATGACAATATTTAGAAAAGGAACGCAGGATAATTCGGACATAAAAATAACTTATGCTCTTAAAGATATAGTGCGAATTTTAAATATACTATAAGCGATCTCATCCTTAAAAATGAAAATAAAAGCTTTATTTTAAAAGAAAAATTCTAATAAGGAAAACAGAAACCATAATAGAATTAAATAAGAAAATTAATAATGAATAAAACTATACCTAACATTTTTTCATTAAAGCAAAATCTTATAATATAAAAAATAAATATTTTATAAATTAATTAAATATGAGCTGTATGCTAAATATAAAGCTCGTACAGTTCAAAAAAAATCATTTATTAGTCAAAATTCAAAAAATAAAATGATTATTTTTGAAGCTATTAAAATAGAAATAAAAACAGATTTATTTAATAATAAACAAAACATATTTGTATGCATCAAAAACAAAAATGATATTCCGATAATACAATACGATAACCCTATAAAAATAAATGAGTTAGAAGAAAAAGCAAGTGAAATTGCATCATTTTTAAAAGTACCAGTAAAAGGAATTTAATTATTAATATATTATATATAATATATTAATAAATTGGGGCGTTGCCAAGTGGTAAGGCAACGGGTTTTGGCCCTGTCATTCGGAAGTTCGAATCCTCCCGCCCCAGTTACTATATCAAAACAAAATGGAGAAATGTCTGAGTGGTCTAAAGAGCTCGATTGCTAATTGAGTGTATTGAAAAATACCAAGGGTTCAAATCCCTTTTTCTCCTTAAAACTTAAATTAAATAGATGGCGGAGAAAGGATTTGAACCTTTGACCTCAGGGTTATGAGCCCCGCAAGCTACCAGACTGCTCTACTCCGCTAAATAATATTAGCAGATAATGGGATTCGAACCCATGACATCAACCTTGGCAAGGTTGCGCTCTACCACTGAGCTACATCTGCGAAACAAGCCCTCTGTCGGATTCGAACCGACGACCGCTGCATTACAAATACAATGCTCTACCTCTGAGCTAAAAAGGCTTAGCAACAATAATATTGTAATATTAATTTAATTTAATTAAAATACTAAATGCCTAAACAACAAAATCCAATATTAAACATATGGAGAAATTAGAATGTCATTTGAAAATTTCGCAATTATTACTCTAATATGAATTAAAACACAAAAATAAACAAAACTTATAAAATTTTAAAAAATTTCTTATCATATAAGTTATTTGAAAAGTCCTAAATAAAATATAAAGAAGAATTAATACCTATCTAGAAAAAGAAAACGTATTTGCACTTTTACCAGAAGCATACGCACCTTTTGACCCAATAGTTGACGCTGTGATTTAAAGCTTCTAAAAAATAAAAAATTCTTCAAAATCCTACTAAAGTATGAATAAATTAAATTAAAATAATAATTTCTATAAATATAAATTATAATTAAAAAAGAATAAAAATTTCAATGCTATCTTAATAAATAATAAAAATAATTTAAAATGAAAAGTATAGAATATCCTTATTAGCAGAAAAAACAAAAAATTAGTTAAAATTTTACCAATAATACCAGTTTTATTTTTGTTACTAGCTTTTGTTTGGCAGTCAGCTGTTAAATTCCGTTAGGGCCTGGCCATTAAATTTAGATAAGCAAAAAAATAATAAACTAAGTAAAAAATAAGATAACAAGAAAAAATTATGAATACAGGTAAGAAAATATAAAATAAAATAATATTTACTTTAACAAAAAAATCAGTTGTAAAATTAATAATTTTTTATAAAAAATTACAAAGGAATAAAATTAGATCCTAATAATTAATTGTACAATTAGGTTCATTAACACTTATAACGTTAGCAGGTCCCTTAGTAGTAGTTCTTCTTTTTCTTAAACAAGGAAATCTATAAAATAAAAGATTAACTGAAAAAAAGTCATATTTTTATAAATGAATATAATTCAAAACGAGTTTAAAATGGGGATAAGTGAAGTACAAGTTTTTTTAGCTTTAATTATAGCATTGATACCAGGAATACTTGCCGATCGATTAGGTAAAGAACTTAATAAATAATAAATAATAATTATAATTCTTAATTAATTATATTTAATAAAATAATATGCGAATAATTAACATATTATTTTATTAAATATAATTAATTAATGTTACAGTCGCCTAAGGGATGGGCCTCAACCTTCTAAGTTGACTCGTGTAGGTTCGAATCCTATCTGTAACGAAACTAATAAAAATATCAAAGTATAAAGAAAATATTAACGGTGAAAGAATAACAATTAAAGTTAAATAATTAGCTTAAAAAACTATTATTAAATTAAAAAAATCACAAATAAAAAGCAATACACACGATATAAATTGTTAGTTAAAAATGCATTTTTCTACATTAGTAAAAAAAAAAAGAACATAGATAAAAAACTCTTAAAAATTAAAAATACTAAGATAATTTTGTTTTAAATTAATTAATCTAAAACAAAGTTACAAGAATTACCTTTACTAATTGATTTAGATAAAGAAATAGCTAATAAAACACTTTTCAAAACTTTTTTTTTCCAAACACTTTTTCTAGAATCTCGACGAGACTTTGACATCTTTTTCTTAGGAACAGCCATAAAAATTGATAAAAATTAAAATTTTGAACTTAATATAAATATACATTATTATAAGGAAATAAACAGCTGATAGAAAATACAAAACGTAAAATGAATTTAAAATATTAAAGTTTGTCAATAGTTTCAAATTCAAATTTAATTTCTTTCCAAACTTCACAAGCTGCAGCAAGTTCAGGGCTCCATTTGCAAGCTTCACGGATAACATCACCACCTTCACGAGATAAATCACGTCCTTCATTTCTAGCTTGTACACAAGCTTCAGAAGCAACACGGTTAGCAACAGCACCTGGAGCATTTCCCCAAGGATGTCCTAATGTACCACCACCAAACTGAAGACAAGCATCATCACCAAATATCTCTGTTAACGCAGGCATATGCCAAACGTGAATACCTCCAGACGCTACTGGTATTGTACCTCCCATACCACACCAATCTTGTGTAAAATAGATACCACGAGAACGATCTTTTTCTACATAAGCATCACGCATTAAATCTACGAAACCTAATGTAACTTCACGTTCACCTTCTAACTTACCTACAACAGTACCTGAGTGTAAATGATCACCTCCGGACATTCTAAGTGTTTTTGCTAAAACACGGAAATGGATACCATGATTTCTTTGACGGTCAATAACAGCATGCATTGCTCTATGAATATGAAGTAATAAACCATTATCACGACAATACATTGCTAATGAAGTATTAGCTGTAAAACCACCTGTAATATAATCGTGCATAATAATTGGTACACCTAATTGAGCAGCAAAAGCAGCACGCTTAAACATTTCTTCACAAGTTCCTGCTGTAGCATTCAAATAATGACCTTTAACTTCACCAGTTTCTGTTTGTGACTTATAAATAGCTTCAGCACAGAACAAGAATCTGTCTCTCCAACGCATAAAAGCTTGTGAATTTACGTTTTCATCATCCTTTGTGAAATCAAGACCACCTCGTAAACATTCGTAAACTGCGCGACCATAATTTTTAGCAGATAAACCTAATTTAGGTTTGATCGTACATCCTAACAATGGACGGCCATACTTGTTAAGTCTGTCTCTTTCCACTTGAATACCATGTGGAGGTCCCCAAAAAGTTTTAGCATAAGCTGGAGGAATACGTAAATCTTCTAATCTAAGAGCACGAAGAGCTTTAAAACCAAAAACGTTACCAACGATACTTGTTAAAAGGTTTGTTACTGAACCTTCTTCAAATAAATCAATTGGATAAGCCACATATGCAATATATTGATTAGATTCACCTGGTACTGGCTCTAAGTCATAACAACGGCCTTTGTATCTATCTAAACTAGTTAATCCATCAGTCCAAACAGTTGTCCAAGTACCTGTAGATGACTCTTGAAAATAAAGATTAATATAACTAGTTTAATCTTCTTTCCCGAACATAGCGTGACAAATAAAGGTCACTACGCTCTTGATTCTTAGCTAAAATAAAAAATTAATTTTATTATTTTTATTTTAGAGGCAATTATTAAGCAAAATTAACATAAGATTTGCTTCAAAATATTTTCAAATCTACCAATAAGACTATATGAAAATAAAAAACATTGATTGAAACAGTAAGATTAATACTTTATTTACAATTTATAACACTTCGAGAAAACTGAAAAATTTTTTTATCTAAAGATCCGCTTATAATTATTTGATAATAAAAACTCTACAACTAAACATATTTTATATAAATAAAGAAAAAAGCCTAGCCTAAAAAATTAAGCTGTTATATACATTCTAATTTAAAATTAAATTTTTTAATTTTTCAACTTCGTATATTGGAAACAATAAATTTTATGATAAGTTTACTTTACTAAATTTACCTTACTTCTCCTTTTCAATTCGAAAAGCGGCAACAGCTGCACCACATTCTTCTGCAGGAACACCTGGCTGAGGCGTCATACGAAAAGCTGCTAAAATATCAGTTTCTGCAACTTGGTAATCGGGCGTATAATACGTAAGACGATAATCTTTAACACCAGCTTTAAAGCCAGCTCCTGTTTTTGTTTCAGTTTGAGGTGACATTTTAGTCTCCAAATTTTATTTTATTCAAAAAAATCAATTCATTTATTAAATATAATCAATTAAATTATAAACTAAAAAAATAAATACTACAAACTAAATTCAAACTTTTAAAATATTAAATATTTTTCATTTGTTGTACCACTTGTTTTAAATAGATATTCGTTAACATTTATAAAAAAATGAAAATCTATAAAACCATATTAAAAAATCGAAATCTATTATATTAAATTAATTCATTAAAAAACTATTCTCACAAATCTAGCACGAGCTCTTTTAAACTGAGAACTTAATTCTATTTTTTTCTTAGCATCACTAATGTTCTCCAAAGAAAGTTTACTAGCAATAAAATTTTGTTCAGCTTCTTCAGCATTTATCTCGGAACCCAACTCTGCTTCATTTACTAAAATAGTTATTTTATTATTATTAACCAAAGCAAAACCTCCCAAAACTACAACAGTAATCCATTGATTAGAATCTAATGGACGAATTAAAACTAAACCAGTATCTAAACCTGTTAACAGTGGTATATGATTATTTAACACACCCATCTGACCACTCAAAGTAGGTAAAATAACTTCTTTGGCATTATCTCTCCAAAAAACACGATCAGGAACTAGTTAAGTAGAGAATAACTCCCTTTTAAAACTGTATAAGCCCTTATAAAAAACATACAGCTTACAAAAAAGCAAAGAATGCAAAGTAGAATTAAATCCTTTTAATGTAAATCATTTAAACTATACGTTTTATTTAAAAATAAATAAGAAATTTTAAGGATAAATTTATAGTAAATATGCAATTAACATACTAAATTATATTCCAAATTATTAAAACTATTTATAATATAAAAAGAATTTTAAAAATATTTATTTAACAAAATCCTGTTCCAAAAATTAAATAAATTACGTTTCAAACTAATTGATATATCTAATGTCATATAAAAAATAAAAATATTAATTTCATAAACATACAAACTAAAAAAATATTAAGCTAACGTAGAAGCCTTAGATATAGCTTCTTCCAGTGTTCCAACTAAGTAAAAAGCTTGTTCAGGAAGATCATCCAATTCACCACCTAAAATAAGCTTAAAGCCTTCAATAGTTTCTGATAATTTAACATATTTTCCAGGAGAACCTGTAAAAACTTCAGCAACAAAAAAAGGCTGAGATAAAAATCTTTCAACTTTTCTAGCACGTGAAACAACCAAACGATCCTCTTCTGATAACTCATCTAACCCTAAAATGGCAATAATATCTTGAAGTTCTTTATAACGTTGCAAAGTTCTCTTAACTGATTGAGCAGTATTATAATGATCATCTCCTACTATCCAAGGCTGCAACATAGTTGAAGTAGAATCTAAAGGATCCACAGCTGGATAAATTCCTTTTGAAGCAAGATTTCTTGAAAGTACTGTTGTAGCATCCAAATGAGCAAATGTAGTAGCAGGAGCTGGATCTGTTAAATCATCTGCAGGTACATAAACAGCTTGTATAGAAGTTATCGAACCATCTTTCGTAGATGTAATTCTTTCTTGTAAACCACCCATTTCAGTAGCCAAAGTTGGTTGATAACCAACGGCAGAAGGCATACGACCTAAAAGAGCTGATACTTCCGAACCAGCTTGAACAAAACGAAAAATATTATCAATAAACAATAAAACGTCCTGATTATTAACATCTCTAAAATATTCAGCCATAGTTAAAGCTGTAAGTCCTACACGCATTCTTGCACCTGGCGGCTCATTCATTTGACCATATACTAAAGCCACTTTTGATTCTTTTAAATTAGAAGAATTAATAACCCCAGATTCCTTCATTTCTTGATATAAATCATTACCTTCTCGAGTTCTTTCACCCACCCCACCAAAAACAGAAACACCACCATGCGCTTTAGCAATATTATTAATAAGTTCCATAATAAGAACGGTTTTACCTAAAAAAGTAGAAAAATCCCTCAAAAAGAAGTACAAGTAAAATAAATTTAATTACATACCGCTTAAAATATAAGAATACCTAAAAATTATAGTCATATAAAAAATATATCAAAGAAACTATTTCAAAATTAAAAAAGTTATTTCATTTCTCTTCATATAACAAGAAAATAAATCGATTTAAAAATATTCTAATAAAAAGAAATAGAAAATATATATAAGAATACTATAAATATTAACAAAATTTACTCATATTTAAAATATTACTATTTAAAAACAACTACTGTTTAATTTTTTAAAAATTTAAATTATCAAAAAAACTAAAATGACGTAACTCCTGCACCACCAAACAAACCAATTTTACCTCCACGACGATAAGGAGCAAGTAAATCAACAACTTTTATACCTGTTTCAAATATAGATAATTGAGTATCTAAATCAATAAAAGAAGGAGCCAAACGATGAATAGGTAGAGTCTTAGAATAATCTACGTTACCCATTTTATCTACAGGCTCACCTAAAACATTAAAAATTCTTCCTAAAGTTGTAGTACCTACAGGAATATTTAAAGCAGCACCAGTATCAATTACTTTTATACCTCGTTGCAAACCATCAGTTGCACTCATAGAGATAGCACGAACAACATTATCACCTAATAATTGTTGTACCTCACATACAACTTTTAAATCTTCACCTGATTCAGACTTCCCCTCTATAATCAAAGAATTATAAATACTAGGCATTTTGCCTGGTGGAAAAGAAATATCCATAACAGGGCCAATAATTTGTAGAATAGTACCCGTATTCAAATTTACACTAGATTTCATAAAACAATAAACTAATAATAATAATAAAATTATTGAACATTTAATTAATCATTATAAATAAATATTATAAAGGACCAGATATACCTTGCTTTCTGATCATTAAAAAATGTGCTAACATAAATGTTGCTGTAAGTAAAGGTAAAACAAAAGTATGCAAACTGTAAAAACGTGTTAGCGTTGATTGACCTACACTGACACTTCCTCGCAACAATTCAACGATAAAACTACCAATCAAAGGAATTGCATCAGGAACGCCAGTTACAATTTTAACAGCCCAATAACCTACTTGATCCCAAGGTAAAGAATAACCAGTAACACCAAAAGAAACTGTAAGAGTTGCTAAAATTACACCAGTAACCCAAGTTAACTCTCTAGGCTTCTTAAAACCTCCAGTAAGATATACGCGACAAACATGAAGAATCATCATTAACACCATCATACTAGCAGACCAACGATGAATCGAACGTATTAACCAACCAAAATTAACCTCATTCATAATATATTGTACAGAAATAAAAGCCTCCGTAACTGTAGGACGATAATAAAAAGTCATAGCAAACCCTGTTGCTACTTGAATGATAAAACATGTAAAAGTAATACCCCCTAGACAATAAAAAATATTAACATGAGGCGGAACATACTTACTACTAATATCATCTGCGATAGATTGAATTTCTAAACGTTCTTCAGATAGGTAAGATATCTCCCTGTAAAACAGAACTTGAATATAAAAATCATACTGCTTCAAAAAATAATGAAAATAAAAAATTTAGTTATTTCAAAGCTTAAAAAAAGCACATTTTAAAATCCTAATTTATATATATAATTCAAAACATTAATATATCTGAATCATATATAAAAATTAATCGTTTCAGTATATTAATTAACGTTTACAAAAATTTCCCTAACTTTTATTTTATAAAAAATTTTACTTAGAAAAAAATAGGCAAATTTCAACCGATTTATAAAATAAATAAAACAGGATTTAAATTTAATTTTGTAAAAAAAACAAATAAGCTTTTATTATATAAAAAATATATAATATTTAAAAAAATTATTTAAAGCAACTAAATAAGTAATTAAACCTAATATAAATGAAAATCGACTCGCACAACCAATCATATATTTTACTCATAAATACAATAAATTAAAAATAAATTTATTAGATTATTACTAAACGACTATCTTTATTAAAATCTAAATAAAAATTACTAAAGAAATTAAATACAATAAAAATTTAGCAAATTAAAATCATAAAAATAAATTTAAAATCACAAATAATAAATATATTATAAATTAACTTGGACAAAAAAATTTTAAGTCTATAAATATAAAAGACTACAATTAATATTATAACCAAATTTTATATAATATAATTATCTCTTATAATCTAAATAAAGTATTTAACATAAAAAAAATATGGAAATTTTCTCATTTTTTTCTAGTATTTTCATAGGATGCATAATAATAACAATGACTATTTATTCCATTTATATAGGATTTGGACCTAAATCAAAAAATTTAAGAGATCCTTTTGAAGAACACGAAGACTAAAAAATAAATAAAAGAAAGTAAAAATTTATGACCTAAATAACAGATCATGACAACTATTACAAAAAACAAAATATCAGATTCTAAAGGAAAAGTAACTACACTTGGAACAATTCTAAAACCATTAAATGCAGAATATGGTAAAGTGGCTCCAGGTTGGGGAACAACAACTATTATGGGAATTTTCATGGGACTATTTGCAATATTTTTAACTATAATATTAGAAATTTATAATTCTTCAGTGATAATAAATATTAAATAATAAATTATTTAATATTTATTATTTAATATAATATTTCGTTATTTTATAAAAAATTAAACTATAGAATATAATAAAATACAAAATTATTAAAAACTATAGAAAAAAGAATATTCAAAAAAATATTTTAGAAGGAAATGTTAAACTACTAGATGAATCGAAAAAAAACGTTCTTCAAACTGTACATGTAAATTATATAAAATTACATACAGCTTTCTAACTTAAAGAAATAAAATATAATTTAAAAGTTAGACCAATTTAATAAAAATTTCCCTAAGTTTTTATAAAATTATAAAGTATTTTAAAAACTTATTTTAATATTACTTCTATACAAATTAGAAAATACAAATAATAATCTAATAAATCAAAGTGTAATCTTATAAAAATATAAAATTAATTGCTTACTTTAAATTAATAATTTTATATTTTCCATTGAAAAATAATAATATAAAATTTTAAAACAAAATTTAACAAACTAAAATTACATAGTTAATTGATCAAACATAAGCTTTTACAAAAATTTTAAAAAAATTAAAAAATCATTATATGTTTAATTAACTAAACAAAAACCACTTAAGAAGTAAAAATTTCGCACTTTTACAATACGCGGAGGTTCACGAAAAAAAATAGCAAAGAAAATAACACCTAAAGTACCTACTAATAGGAGAGTAAGAAACAAATCTTCTCTAAAAACCATACAAGCAACAAAATTACATAAGGCTTAAACAAAAAAATATATTTTTAACTATTAAATTACAAAAATCCTTAAAATAAATTTTATTACATTAAAAAATAAGTTTCATTATCTTATAAATATTGAAAAGTTTTTAGAATAAATATATGAATTTTGTAATAAACTGATTATCTTTAATAAATTATTAAATATCTATAATAAAAAACCTTTTCAACTTTTAATTATTTTAAAGAAGCTAATAAAAAATTACTATTAAATTCTACCCTTTAAAATAAGAAAACTTACAAAATTATTAAAAACAATGACACATTTAACGCACAAAATGTATAAACTAAAGCTTCCATAAAAAAAATAAAAAACAACTTTACACTTTCCCGAAAAAATAATAAAGATAAAATTAAACAACTAAACTAATTGTTTTCTTGTAGTAATATCACCAAGTTTTTGGAAAGCACCAAATTCAATTTGTTCTTCAAGATCTGGATCAATACCTGCAAAAACATCTCTGAAAATTGTACGAGCTCCATGCCAAATATGACCAAAGAAAAAGATTAATGCAAAAGAAAGATGACCAAAAGTAAACCAACCTCTAGGACTGCTTCTAAAAACCCCATCTGACTCTAATGTAGCACGATCAAATTCAAAAATTTCTCCTAATTGAGAACGTCTAGCATATTTCTTAACAGTGGATGCATCACTAAAACTCAAACCATCTAATTCTCCTCCAAAGAAATTTACACTAACACCAACTTGTTCAATACTATATTTAGATTCAGCACGACGGAAAGGTATATCAGCACGAACTATACCATCTTTATCAATAAGTAATACAGGAAATGTTTCAAAAAATGTTGGCATTCTTCGAACAAACAATTCATGACCTTCCTTATCTGTAAAAACTGAATGACCAAGCCAACCTATAGCAATACCATCTCCGCTATTCATTGGACCAGAACGGAATAAACCACCTTTAGCAGGATTGTTTCCTATATAATCATAAAAAGCTAATTTTTCTGGTATCTTACTCCAAGCTTCTGACAAAGAAGAACCATTTGACAAACTAGTTTGAACACGTTTTTGAATTTCTTCCTGAAAATAACCTTTATCCCACTGATAACGAGTAGGACCAAATAATTCAATTGGGGTAGCTGCTGAACCATACCACATAGTTCCAGAAACAACAAATGCTGACCAAAAAACAGCAGCAATACTACTAGATAAAACAGTTTCAATATTACCCATACGAAGAACTTTATACAAGCGTTGTGGAGGACGAACAGTCAAATGAAATAATCCCGCAATTATACCTAAAATTCCGGCAGCTATATGATGTGAAGCTATTCCACCTGAATTATAAGGATCAAAACCTTCAGCACCCCATGAAGGAACTATAGGCTGAATACTACCAGTTATGCCATAAGGATCTGAAACCCAAACTCCAGGACCAAATAAACCTGTTACATGGAAAGCACCAAATGAAAAACACAATAAACCTGACAAAAATAAATGAATACCAAAGATTTTCGGTAAATCTAAAGCTGGATCACCTGTTCTAGGATCACGGAATAACTGTAAATCCCAATAAACCCAATGCCAAATAGCAGCCAAAAATAATAAACCAGATAATACAGGAAAATAAAAGACAAATAGAATCTTTCTTTAACTAACATAGCAGGAAAATGTTATTTCACTACGCTATTTTAAATTGCTATTATATAAAAACAATACGAGTTTCAACCACTCTTTACGCATAAAATAAAAATTAAAATTATGGAATTAATTTTACCTTAATAAGCGAATTAATTTGTTAATTATTTGTAATTCATATTAAATCTATTGGTTTTAATAATTAAAATAAACCTTTTCACACAGAACTAGTTTACTATTCAAAAACAACTGTCACCGTAAATTAAAACCAAAGTAAATAACTTAACTTTTTGCCCATTTAATTTATTATTTAAATTAAAACTAAGAACTTTATATACATGCTATTATTAATAAGAATTTTAACAAAAGATACTAAATATAGTATATTAAAAATTTTTATTACAAATTTATAACTCGCAAAATGTGAGCTGCTGCAACACCTTCGTAACTCCAAATACCAGGATTAACAGAAGAATCACCAACTATACTCCAAGCGCCCCAAGATTTTGTAACTCCCAAACGAGTCATAAATGGTAAAACAAACATACCTTGACGCCACATAGGATTAAGAACTAAATCTGATGGATCAAAAATAGCAAGCTCATATAAAGCCATTGAACCAGCCCAACCAGAAACTAATGCAGTATGCATTAAGTGGACTGAAATTAAACGACCTGGATCATTTAAAACAACCGTATGTAAAAAAAATAATGGTTTAACATTTTGTATTCAGATAAAAAAATTAAAAAACATCTACACGAACAAAGAAGTAAAATTTATTATTCAAAAAAATACATTAAATCACACCACGATACCAAGGTAGTCCCATAAATAACTATTACTTAAAATTGAATTAACTTTCTTTTAAAAGCGGGCAACGTGATTCGAACACGCGGCATTGGACTTGGAAGGACCACGCTCTACCAACTGAGCTATACCCGCAAAATTGTAATACCCCCAGGGGAATTCGAATCCCCGTTGTCTCCGTGAAAGGGAAATGTCCTAGGCCTCTAGACGATGGGGGCTATAAATATATTCTAATTAAAAATTATACTTCACGCTCTGTAGGATTCGAACCTACTACATTAGGTTTTGGAGACCTACGTTCTACCAACTGAACTAAGAACGCCAACTGGCTAAGACAAGATTTGAACTTGTGACAAAGGGCTTATGAATCCCCTGCTCTACCTCTGAGCTACAAAGCCAAAATGGGTGAATGACGGGATTCGAACCCGCGAATGAAGAAGTCACAGTCCTTTGCCTTACCACTTGGCGACACCCACCGCGATCAGATTATTGGCACTAAGTAAATTTTTCCAGGAAATCACTTTCCAAGTATAAATCTCTCACTTTATGTTTCACTACTAAGTTCGGAATGTATTAGGTGTTTCCAAAAAGTCATGAGCACCAACAATTGTAGGATAAAACTTTTGATCTATTAGTATATCTCAGCTAAAATCATTACTAATCTTACACCTGATACCTATAAAACGACTAGTCTAGTCGTGATCTTAAAGAGTACTCATCTTAAGGTGGGCTTCCTACTTATATGCTTTCAGCAGTTATCCACTCCACACTTGACTACCCAGCGTTTTCTGTTGGCACAAAAACTGGAACATCAGTGGTGTGTCCTTCCCGGTCCTCTCGTACTAAGGAAAGATCCTTTCAATACTCTAACGCTCACACCGGATATGGACCGAACTGTCTCTCGACGTTCTGAACCCAGCTCACGTACCGCTTTAATGGGCGAACAGCCCAACCCTTGGGACGTACTACCGCCCCAGGTTGCGATGAGCCGACATCGAGGTGCCAAACCTCCCCGTCGATGTGAACTCTTGGGGGAGATCAGCCTGTTATCCCTAGAGTAACTTTTATCTGTTGAACGACGGCCTTTCCATTCAGAACCGTCGGGTCACTAAGACCGACTTTAGTCTCTGTTCGACTTATAGGTCTCACAGTCAAGCTTTCTTATATCTTTACACTCTACAACTAATTTCCGTCCAGACTGAGAAAACCTTTGTACGCCTCCGTTACTTTTTAGGAGGCTACCGCCCCAGTAAAACTGCCCACTTGAAAATGTCAAACATATTATCATGTCATTAGATTTCTAACTTTTTCAGAGTGGTATCTCATATTATGGCTCATCAACTTCCGAAAAAGAGATTCATAGCCTCCCACCTATGCTGCGCAAAAAAAGCCCAAAATCAATTTCAAGTTACAGTAAAGCTTCATAGGGTCTTTCTGTCCAAGTGCGAGTAGACCGCATCTTCACAGTCAATTCTATTTCACCGAGTCTGTCTCCGAGACAGCGCCCAAATCGTTACGCCTTTCGTGCGGGTCGGAACTTACCCGACAAGGAATTTCGCTACCTTAGGACCGTTATAGTTACGGCCGCCGTTCACCAGGGCTTCAGTCGCTAGCTTCGCTTACGCTAACCAACTTCTTTAACCTTCCGGCACTGGGCAGGCGTCAGCCCCCATACATCGTTTTTCAACTTAGCGGAGACCTGTGTTTTTGGTAAACAGTCGCTTGGGCCTGCTCACTGCGACCTCATTAAATGAGGCACTCCTTCTTCCTAAGTTACGGAGTTATTTTGCCGAGTTCCTTAGAGACAGTTATCTCGCGCCCCTTAGTATTCTCTACTAATCTACCTGTGTCAGTTTACGGTACAGGCATAATCCATTTATTACTACAAAAGTTTTTCTAGGAAACATGACATAAGTTACTTGCAATACCGTAGTATCTCTCGTATTCTACCCTTTGCTCAAAATATTTTTTGATAAAATTTATCTACACATCGARATATTAAACCAAAACAACCAATGTTTGGCTAACTTAGCCTTTTTCGTCACTCTTAATAAAATGAAAAACGGTACAGGAATATTAACCTGTTAACCATCAACTACGTTGTTAAACCTCATTTTAGGACCTGACTAACCCTTCGTGGACGAACCTGGCGAAGGAAACCTTAGATTTACGGGGCATTGGATTTCCACCAATGTTTTCGTTACTTAAGCCGACATTCTCACTTCTGCMTAGTCCACAACTGCTTTCGCTATTGCTTCAAACAAAACAGAACGCTCTTCTACTGATTAATACTCACATCTTCGGCAAATTACTTAGTCCCATTCATTTTCGGCGCAAAATCACTTGACCAGTAAGCTATTACGCACTTTTTAAAGGAATTGCTGCTTCTAAGCAAACCTCCTGGTTGTCTATGTAATATTACATCCTTTATCACTTAGTAAATATTTAGGGGCCTTAAATAGTGATCTGGGCTGTTTCCCTCTCGACAATGAAGCTTATCCCCCACTGTCTCACTAGCTAATTGAAATAATTTGAGTATTCAGAGTTTGCTACAATTTAGTACTGCTTTCGCAGCCCTTATCGAAACAGTGCTTTACCCCTCATTTTACCATAATTAACTGCTGCGCCTCAACGCATTTCGAAGAGATCCAGCTAACTCCGAGTTCGATTAGAATTTCTCCRCTAATCACAACTCATCCCCCAATTTTTCAACATTGGTGGGTTCGGTCCTCCACTTTGTTTTACTAAAGCTTCATCCTGGTCATGATTAGATCACCCGGGTTCGGGTCTATAGATAGTGACTAACGCTTTATTAAAACTCGACTTCACTAAGGCTCCGATATAAAAATCTTAACCAGGCCACTACCCATAAGTCGCCGGCTCATTCTTCAACAGGCACACAGTCAATCTTTTAATAGACCTCCTACTGCTTGTAAGCTTATGCTTTCATAATCTRTTTCACTCCCTTCTCAGGGTTCTTTTAAGCATTCCCTCACGGTACTAGTTCACTATCGGTCACTTAGGAGTATTTAGCCTTACGAGATGGTCCTCGCAGATTCACACAGAATTTCACGTGCTCTATGCTACTTGGGAAAAATTAAAAGGTAAATTATAAACTTTACAGGACTTCCRACCTTTTCTAGTATTGTACTCAACAATTTCAAGTATAAATTTTCCAYAAATTAAAGTCCCACTACACCAAAATAGGTTTAGGCTGTTTTCAGTTAGCTCGCCACTAATAAGAAAATCGCATTTGCTTTCTTTTCCTTCGGTTAATAAGATGTTTCAGTTCACCGAGTTATCCACATAAATTTAGAAAATTCAAAAAAGTTATAAGGGTTGCCCCATTCGGGAATCTCTGGATTAAAACTTGTTTCTTGTTCCCCAAAGCATATCGTCAGTTACTACGCCCTTCTTCGTCTCTAAGTGCCAAGCCATCCCGCATAAGCCCTATTTCGTTTAACCTACATCTAAATAAAATTATTATTGTTAGAGATAATCATAAGCGAACTAATGGTACATAAATTTGTATGCAACTATTAACC